TAGGACTCCAGTAATTTTTTAAGCTGAAGATGCTATGCTCAAAAGATGCCTAAAGCATTTCGCTTTGATCATTCGACTGTCCGCCGAGTGAAACGGTTCCTCGCTAAAGAAAAAAAAAGTTCCACTCCAACCAAGGAAAGAGATAGATCACATCTTGGCCAAATGCCAATCCTCCGTCTTTGTTTGAAAGAGAAAAAGAGTGGAGTTTCGAGAACGAGAATCATATATTTTCTCATTGATTTCTCTTAGTAAGAAGACAGACGGCACCCACTACACACCACACACTCAGACGACTAGCGTGGTCCTTCCCCCATCGAAGAGCCACGTATCCAGGGTTGACCACAGAATCACTGTTTTATCCAGGGTGTGGCCACGGTCTCAATTGGGTCAGTGTTAAGTATGTCGAAGCTTGACAATAGCAGTGGAGATTTTGAGTCCCTCGGAACGCAACTCCCTTATAAGGTGGAAGACAAGACAGACGGATTCCACTTCATAGGTACCGTTCACGTCACGCGAAGGCTCGCTCAGAACACGTACCAAGCTTATTAACAAACAGGAGTGCTCCACTCCACTCCGAAAGAAGAAGGAACGGCAAGAAAGGAAGAAAAAAGAGGATAGGCAGACAGAGGCGAAAAAGAGCATTTCTCTTTGTTTATATAAATTTTTTATAATAGAATATAAAAAGTAGCAAAAATCATCAGAGAAGATTTGAATCATTTCACCTCATTTCACTTCATCTAAGACCTCCCTATTCTTAAGTTTCCTACGCATAGTCGGCATCTTTCCCCCCGGAATTCACGCCTTATATTGCATCTATAGACATAAGACAGCGGCACATGTGTTATTTGGTAAGATTTATTGTATCCGGAAGTTCCACCATGTACGTAATCCTGCCCTCAAGCTGAACGAGCACAACCTACTAGGGTTTGTCCCTTCCACCTAGGGTAGGATAACCAAGCACGCTTTGCTTCGTTAGTTCCACCGACAAGGGTTTCCAACTTCAATCACCCCATGTGGTCTTGTTTAACCAAATGATGGCGAACCAAGGCACGAAAGAGTGTGTACTAAGTGCCCGGTCCTTGACACCTTCTTCTTTAGCCTTGAAAGCCCTACTTGCCTTGCCTACTCCCTTGGCGAATGACGATGAAAATGAGGAAATTCCTCCCGGTTGATAACGGGAAAGTACTTAGGAGATCTCAAACCTGATCCTGTTCTTGCGCTTCTCTGCTTCAAGTAGCCAAAAACTCCCTTTCTGCTTTACCGAATTGCTTGCTTCCTTCCCTTCCATTGATTGAGCTTTCTCTCGCTTAATTCAATAGGGCCTTAGCTTAGTAGACCGGTTTATTCATCTACACCGGAAAAGAGCTAAGCCCGGAAGTCACGGAGCTCTCTTCTCTTTAATAGCAACCGATTCTAGCAGCTTATTCTTGCAAAGATGAGGTTTAGCTTAACAATGTCTTGGTTGGTGGGGTATGCCTATATCTTTATATACGGCAATTCCGCGCTAAAGCCCTTTCTTAAGGCAGTTCAGTTGCTTTGAGATGAGCCCACAATGCCAATGGTGAAGGAGCTTTCTGTCTTTCTGGGATCAGTACTGCTTTATTAAAGACTCTCGAAAGCGAGTTGCCCATTCGGGTGGGTAGGAGTTACGGTTAGGGAAGGCAATAATTGGTGATCTCACGGGCTTCCGTTCATTCATGCTTCTTCCTCTTCTCCTTCCTCGAATTGTTTCGAAAAACGGAGACCCAGAATATAAAGTATTACGAAAAATAGGGATCATGGTGTAATTTCTCAATCTAAGTCGCTCCTCACTTTTCAACTTTGAGAAAAGGATATGTGTGTTACTGGAGTTACGGCTTTGATTAGGCTAACTCGATATGAGGGCTTCAGTTGAAAGCCAAAGAAATGGGATCAGACACCTTTTTTTGAAAGATGTCTATCTATGTAATTTCTCACTCAAGTTTCACTATCATCGTAGAGTGATGCTCGAGATCTGAGGGGTCAGAAAAAACAAGAGTTGTTGGCTCGGGACAATGCAATAGCTAGCAAGCCAGCTTTTGCGTCAATTCCTTTCCTATAAAACAGCATCACAAAATGAAGTGGCGTCCATTGAAGCGAAAAAGCAGACAAGAAGGGGTGAGGAAGGAGCGCGACAAGCAAGCATTCTACTTCTTTAAGCGCGCCAAACAGCCAAAAGAAAGGGGCAGGGAATGCCTATCGCTGATGAAGCTAAAGGAAAGGGAAACAACTCCTCATTAATCCACCTTCGGGTTAGAGAATGATAAGGGCTAATGCAGATAAAAGAAATTCACTCTATCACCAGAATGTGTTGCTTACGGCACGAGCTTCCGAGCCAGCTCCTCAGAGAGCTACTCCCTTTGCTTCAACTCCAAGCGGACTCCCTTTCCGTAGTACGGAATACAGATCTCTTCCTAAAGCCATCTTCCAAGAATGAAGCACTACTTTTTTTGGGGTATGGTAATGCGAATTTAGCTGCTTCTTTGGCCTTGCTTAATTATCGTACTGTGTTTACTCCTGCTCCTGGTAATAGAGTACTTCGCAATCCTGTTGGAATACCTCCTCGTGTATTCTTTACCTATATCTACGTGAAGATAGTTGGATGGAAAGCCAGTTAAGCAAACGAAACGAGTGAAAGACTTGTAAAGAGTCCAAAAAAGAATGGAACGAAGATGTAGCGAGTCAAAGAGGCAAGCTTTGACTCACATCTAGATCTCCTTATTCCTAAGAGTACTCTCTATTAACCTCTGACATTACCTCCTATTATCTCCGAAATATCTACCTCAATAATGAAAAAAGTATAAAGTATATAGTCTTAATGTATTAAGTAAACTAAGAGGCGCGTAGCGGTCAGGCAGTAGTTCTTTCTTCGGTTGATGAGCAGCATCGCTCTCCGAATCTCTAGATCTTCTTTCTGATCATCTCCCTTTGGACTGACTGTCATACTTAATGAATTGCCTTCTGTTAGTTCGGTAAGGGAAGCAAGCCAGTCAATCCAGCCTTCTCCATTATTCTAAGGGATGGTGTGTAAGCCTTTCCTTTCATCTTTCTCTGTTGCGAGTGGTCTACCTCTAGATAGCTCCCCTTGGTCGCCGGGTGGGTAGGAAACTGGTTTTTAGGGAGTTGCCTACGGGTTTAGATAAGATCTTTCCGATCCTCTTCTCTTTTGCTTTCCTCATTTGCCATCGAGTCAGGAAGTTCAGGTCATGCCTTACGCCTTTCCTTTTAGATCGTCTTCTGTATATTTTATGTACTCTACTGTTAGCAAGCAAGGGATTTGAGCTTTTCCTTGAGGATAGATCTCCTTTTATTGATTGACTTACTAATCATACTGTTCTAATATCCATAAGGTAGTTCGGAAGTTAGAGAAGTACTTGAAGAATGAGTACTTTCATCGGTAGGTCTGCCTGCAAGCCTGTTTGATAAGTGAAGAAACCGAGTTCCATACCTCTTCCCGTTGGTTGAGTGATTTCATTCCTGGAACGAGTATAATGAAGGAATTACATCCAGAACTTATTTCAGTCTAATAGTTCAGGGATTAGCATTTCCTAGGTTGTTGACCTTTTTCTCGTCCATGGGGCTAGCCTCTTATCTGCTTTCATAGGCTATCGATCCTTCCTGATAGCCGCAGCTCTGCCCGTTCCCTATTCCATTAAAGAATGAATGGGAATTGATCTGACAACGGCTGGGCAAAATCCATCTCTTTCCATCTCTATTTTCGCTAAACTTGCTTGCTTTCTTGCTTTCATGAAGCCGACCTTAAAAGACATCTCTTCCATTTTCGTAGATGGAAGATCCGGTGAATCAATGAAATTAGATGCCGCTTACCTAGATGCGGTGCTTGTCCCTCGAAGCGAAGGTCAAGACCAAGACATTAGGGATTCTGAACCTGACCGCACTTCCCTCAGGTCGCATGACAGAGCAGGTGAGAACAACAGAGTTGGATCCCGAATCACTAAATAGTGCGGGTGCCCGGGCTCGGAACTTCTATTCTTCATCTTGGAATCGGGGGAAACAGAAGAGAATGCCGTGCTGTTCAAACTCGGACTTTTCCCGCGAGTTCTAGTTTTGTTGCTTGATTTGAGCTGCTTCGCTCCTCTTCTTCCGGACCGGACCCTTCCATGTGAGAAGCTGGAACTCTTCCTTGCCTTTAACCGAACAACCGGCCGTTAAAAGAAAGAGGGTTCGCTCTTGGCCTCAAAGGAACTCTGATCCCGATGAGAGAATGTGAATCTATGCTGAGACAAATCCCGAATCCATTCAATTAGATGTTGGTGCTAGAAGCGAAAGCCCAGTGCTTAATGAATGAGAAGGGGATCCCAATGTAAGATAATTCCGGCTGAAGGGCAGACTTATTTTCTTTCGCTTTCTGGCTTGGTTGCCCTTTCCGCCGTCTACCATTGACTTCAGTAAGGTCGGTCGGGAGCGCTATCAGTGGCTGGAAGTTCAAGTCCAGTTCTTGATAAAGGGGGCTGTGATTACTACTCTCAGAAAGGCTGTTGACAATGCATGCTTTTCAAACTCGGACTCTTCCCTTTTGTCTCTATTCCTGACCTTTCTATGCTAGAAGTGAAAGCCCAGCTCTTTCTTCCTTATCATATAATGTAAATGTAACCCTAATCACTAATCAATGAGATGCAGCTTCAAATATCATAGATAAAGAGAAGGCTAGACCTAATGCTTTGAGTTTGTTTGCCTTTCTTGCTGGCATTGAATGAGCCCAATCCCTAATCCCCTAAGAAATGAAAGGAGATGCCTTTGACTTTGCTTTGGCAGCTGCTATTCTTCCTTCCCTTCCTCCGGCCTTCAAAGGCGGATCTTCAAATTGCGTCAGTGATGTTCTTTTCGATATAGCTTCTCCTCTTTATTTTCCTTTGCGTTGGGGGGATTCTTCCTCTGATCTAGCTGTCTTTGGCCAAGGGCAGTTATTTTCTAATCTAATCGATAAAGAGAAGGTTAGAACTCCGAGAATCTAAGGGGATAGCTCAGACCTGCTGTTCGGTGGCTGACTTGTTTGCTTGATGGAAGAGAGGTGTCATAGGGCTTTCCCGGGGGAAAGAATCAATGAGATCAGGTTCTTCCTGAACCCTTTCCTGGGACTCTCCCGATGGTCAATCTTTCCTTGGCTTGAGAGGTTTCAGGTTAAGCAGCAGGGGATCAAGACTCTATTCATTCCTTCAGCTTCCGCAAGAGATCACATTCGACCTGGTTCACCTCTTTGGCATCATTACTGACGATAGAGAGTGGATTCTACTAGTTCAATGAACGCGACATATCATGAAATTTATTCTTGATCACCCGATCCTCTCCTTGGTCTTCTCTTAAGCCGGAGTTAGGCTTCCTAAGTCCGACCATTTCCCTTCTTTAGGAGTGAATGGAGTCAAGGATGCCAACTCAAGGGATTGAGAGATGGGTCGAAGAGCGGATGCTGTCCGGAAGGATCTTCTTACTTTAAGGAGAGTGGCTTGCTAACAACAAGAGCAAGAACAAGCAACTAGAAACAAGCACCTCTTTTAGCTCGGAAAGGTGGAGCCCTTATCTCATTCCTTCCTAAACGAAGGAGATAGTTGCCTTGGGTTCGGAACGAGTGAGGAAGTTGGCTTGGCTTCGGTTAGCTTCGGCTTTGGGCTTGGATCCATGATGCTTCGGGCTTAGCTACCAGTCAGGTATTTGTTTTATTGCCTTGCTTCCTCGACACCCAGGCGGGAATACCTCCCCTCAGAACAAGGGAAGCAGAGCTCCGGCTAACTGCTAACAAAGGGAAGAAATAAGAATGGGTAGCCAATGGGCTCAGCTACCAACAAACAAGGAAGAATCAACAAGCAACTGGTTACCCGATAACTACAGGTTATATAAAGGGATCGCTTTCAAGCAACCAGGCTCGCTCTAGATTACTGTCTCAATCACTCAAAGGGGAAGGGAATGGGACTAGCTCCTTGCGCATAGCTCAGAAAGGATTAACAAACAAACAAAGAGAAGCAGAGAGCCTTAAGCTATTCCATTCCTACCTACCACCATGAGATAGATATGCTATCTAGGTGCCTACCTTCCACCAATTACCATCCTTCCACCGAGACTAACTAACCCATTATATCGAGAAGAGTAGGAGGTATCCATTTGGGTTGCTCTTCGGGGAATGAACTGATACCATCCTCGCTCTGCTTTCAAAAGAGGCCTATAACAATAGTTAGCTACTCTCTAATCTATCACATTAAACATACCTTTAACTAGCGACTAGAAGAGCATGCTAATGAAACAGTTAGCTCCTTGTCTCGATGTCATCCTCGTCTCGTTATGTCTTTCCAGCTGGAGCATGGAAAGGGTTTAGCAACAAGGTTACACAGCTCAGTACTGATTAGCAACAGGAACAACTGCGCCAGGAAGAAGATTGGTTTGTTCATCATCCTTACCGCTAGCCATCGCTTACGCTTAGGTGCCTCACCAATTACCCCTACTCAATCCTACCTCCATGAGTGAGGTATCTCGTTCGCCTAGCTTTGGAGAGAGGAGATATTCTTTAGTTTGGCTAAATGGCTTAGCTCATTGGTCGGAGAGGGTTCGGAGAAGGAGGAAGTTGGGATTAGGTTGCTAGGGTGCGGTGCGGGGACTGTCTCGATATCATCCTCGTCTCGTATACCAATTAACAAGTACAGGAGCTACCAACTCGTATCCTTCGCTCCGGGAACCGGGTTGGATAGGCATCCTAGGTGCACAAAGAAACCTACCAGTAGAAACTTCCTAGTCAAAGAACTCACACCTCTGCGCTTAGCTCAGTACAGATTAGCAACCGATGTGCGACAACTACTACTAGATTACTTGATTGATTAGAACTACAAACTACCGATATGCGATAGTAACAACATCAAGAGATGGAACTGCAAGAAGGCCATGCCTTGGTGCATTCACTCCTTATCGAAAGGAAATCATCGAAGAAACACGACCTTCGAGGTGCCTTTCACCAATTACCTTCTTCCTCAATCCGTGCCTTAGACCAATAACCAGGAAAGAGATAGACCCAAGAGCTACCAATTCGACGAAGAGAGGCTTCTCCTGATCTTGATCCCACTCCTGGCTTCATGAGTTGGCTTACCCACTCCACTCGAAAGAGAGGAGGTGCTTGCTATCAAGGCAGAGGTCCTCCCACTTCTTCAAAGGAAGGACAGCACCTTCCTAGGAACAAAGGAAGAAGCAGCTCCTAACTCAGAGAGCAGAACCCCGCGAAAGAGCTAAGAGAGCGGAATTGCTTCAGAACAACAAGGAACAAGGAAGGGGAGCGTAGACCCTTAGCTACTTCGAAGGAGACAAGGGATCCTAGCGGTAGCAACCACAACATCACTTAATTGAGAGAGAGTTAGGACAACATTGACTTCCTCTTTCTTGAGTCCCTTTGTTCGCCCTTCACCTCACTCCACCTTTCGGCATTCAGCCGCTCTTGTGCCATCCGGGAGCCCGCTCGTGAAACTACTAGGAATGAGTAACCCTACCTCAAGCACTTCTACCTACTTCCTACAGAGCATACCCACTCACTATATAAATAGAATCGGATTAACAACCTAGATGCGATTCCTTCCTGCTCTAACAACAGATAGGAGACAACCAACAACCGATTCGCTTACGATCAATAACACATACCTCCTGGCCCTGTTCTTCTCTTATCTTGTTATCAGAAGACCTCTTTCAGACTCTGCGAACCTCTCCTCAACTACGTCAGGAATCTCCTTAGCTTAGTTTAAAGTGCCAAACCTCTCTATATCGGTCTTGTACCTCGACTTATTAGCCGGACCGTTGGACGCCTTACGAACTTCTTTCAGACTTAGCCGAAAGCTACTGCTTCAACTCCGTACTTCTGTCACTGGTTTTCTTGACCGTATCCGGTGATGATAGAGATTTTCTTTCACAGTTCCACTCCTGTCCTTTCTAATAGGAATCTTCCCCCTAGCCTGCACCTGCAATTCAGAGATTGATTGGTTGAACCAGTAGTCTCGTCCCCCTCTGCCTATTCTAAAGGGCGATTACCCGCTCTCCTGAGGAAATTGGGTACTCAACAACGAAAGAACCTTACCTGCGCTTTGGTGCTTTGGGCTATGCCATGTCTTCAAAACCTTAGCTACTTTACTCGAAGTCGAAACAGAATCGCTACATCAACATCAGCCGCTGCCACTGGCACTTCTCTGATCGATCTGGTACACCCGCCAATACTACTTCTTAGTCGAGCGGAGGAAAGAGGCTTGTTACACCTTTGCTTTATGCCCCGTGTTCCAACACTTATTCGTATCTAATAGCTTCCTTCGAGCCTTGTTCGATCGAGATTCAAGTTCCTCTTTTCGGGCGAGTTATCGGCTTCGCTTCACCCCTATCTCAGTTTGGTCTATCCCATTACCTTATAGATGAGTTAGTACCTTCATTCCTTTCCCTAAATTCCTAAAAAGGTCACCTGGCTTCAAAAGCCGCTGCTTGACTGCATTCCTGGTTCTCTTTCTCTTTAGTCGAGGTTTGAGGAATCCCTCCTTTCCCTAGTTAGTCAATAAGTTCTCAACCCCCCCGTTCTGGTTCAGAGGTCAACTACAAAGCCTGTTAGCTTCGGCTCATTCTTTGGCAATGCCAGATAATCCGCTCTTCCTGCACTTGCTCCATATTCTGATTCTGATGTTGGAAAGCCCTTTGCCGAGTTAGCTTTTTAGCTCCTATCCCTATCGTCGAGTAATGGTTACCCATCTCTTCTTCCCTCTCGCTTTCGGTCGAGGTATGTCACCTCTCACTCAACTATCAATACCAATACCACATACTATTATCATATGGTTTCACTCTAGAGTACTCTCCTATTTAGTAAGTAAGGTAGCTATAGATAAGAGATTTAGGAAGACAGGGGAAAGGGAGTGTCCCGACGAAAAAGAGCTTTATTAGAGGCTTTTTTTTTTCTTGCCCTAATTGGAGTGGAGCACAGGAGTATTGCTTCCGAGGTGGTTGACTCTGAACTTGAGATTGCTGGTAGGTTTGGGAGTGGAACTTTCTTTTCTGAGAAGCAGGTTGTTGCTGCTGGGTTGTCACAGCTTGGACGTTGTTCCATCTCCCCCTACGTCTCCTTTGGTTGCCTTGAAGTTGCTGGGGAAGAGGGTATTCAATGGGCTATGAATCCGGATATTTTCCCCTTTACGGAACTGAAACTGAGATTCAAGGATTTTTGCCGACTCAAGCGGGTAATCCTTATTAGTCAAGCTTTGTCTCCCGAATGGGAATTGGATCCGTCCAAAGGGAAACTTATTCTCAATCTCAATCTGTATTTATTAAAAGTGGTTTTGTATTCGTATATGGGCGAGATAGTGCTTTTACCTTTTATTGGGTCATTAATGCATCAATGGAGTCAACTCAATCTTCAGTTTTTTTATAAGTTGGTCGGCCTTGACGTATATATACTATATTGCAGTTCCCACCTCCGTGTGTATTGCGTCTTTGCTCCAATCCGGTCAACGAAGTTAACTGCCTTTCCTGCCGCCGAAGGAACCTGTGCCTTTGCCGCTGGTGCTACTTCAATGGATTATGGGTAAATGTTCACTATTGTCTCTCAAATAGGAAGGGATTCCGGGATTCTGTCTTTCTAACGGGATCTGCCTTTGCTTGTGTCTCCACCAGTGCCCATGCCCATGCCTATGCCTCAAGTAAATAAATAAGCTTTCGAAATGATGGGTCGGTTGTGGATAGAGAGGTAAGGATCCGTATCAGGTCGGGATGCCGCTCTTAGTGTGGTACCTCTAGGGTTGGCTGCTCTCGACCCCTAAGGAGAGGTAAACGAATGCTCTTCGAATTGGTACCTAAACCCTAGTTAGTTCCTGCTACCTATGCTGCTTTCCCTGCTGATAGGTGATCAACGGAGACTAGTGCTTTTGCTGTTGTCTCTGCCACAGCAGCCTCTGCTGCTTTCTTTGGATGCTCCAACGTGTGCTTCAACCGCTCGTAAGTGGGACATTTTATCCACTGGCAGCCCAATACAAGAGATGGTCCATATTGCCAAAGGCCATAAACAAGGCAACTGTCTTTCTCTCCTTCGTGCTAGTCCGACTAATGCGAATGAGAGCAGCATGCTGATATTGCAAGAGACATGGACAGATGCCTCTGGCTCATTCCTTCTTTATGCACCAGTTGACATACCATCTAACAATGTGGTGATGGGCGGTGGTGATCCTGCCTATGTCGCTCTCCTACCATCAGGATTTGCAATTCTTCCCGATGAGCGATCCAGCTATGGTCGGCCTAAGAACTGCAATGGGACAATGGTGAAGGCGGGCGATGATCTATCTGCAATTTCGTTCGTTGATCCATCCGCTCATCCCTACTCAGAAGGGAATGATGTCCAGAGAAAGGAATATACATCCACCCTACCACCCTTCATTGGGGTGATCAAAGCATCCGTTCCTGGATCCGAGACTAGCTTTTCACATTCAAAAAAATGACTTGCCGAATCAAGATCTTATTTTCCTCCTAAACCCACTCCAGCCCTAGGGCTACTATAGACTTCGGTGCTTCGCCGGACACCACTGCTCAAATGGGAGCTGAGCTGTCCCTTTTGACTTCTCCATGTTACAAGCAGTTGAGCTACTCGCGACCAGGGGGGGATGACCCACCTAACGAATTCACGTTTTCCGAAAGGAAAAACAGACAGGGTCTTGAAAAGGCCTACCCCACTTTTTTTAGGGCAGGAGATGTTGAAGTAGCGCATGAAGTAGTCTCTATCTCCCGGTCGGAGACAAGGGATGGATGTCGCTAGGCTAGGTCATCAACTCTATCATTGCTTTCATTACCCCTACAACGATCACTAAATACAGATATGTGCTACTACTATCCCGATGCTGCGAAGCTAGGTGGTGCTATTATGGCGGGGGAAGGGTCTACTTCTGCTCCGAAGCGATTCTTCGTTTCCGTTGAAAGCAAGGGCGTTAAGGCTTTCCTTCTCAGATGGGGCCTAAGGACTCTTTTCTCGGCTGGTACTAGAATATGCATGTAAGGAGCGCATTCACGAGCACTAGCTTTCCTGGCTTGGGGGAGTATTGAAGTAAGCTATCCCACTAATGCAATTCGATGCTTCCTGCGTCTAAGGAAAGTATGGTCAATCAGTCGAAGACTCCCTCAAAGCCCCTTCTCGAGACACTCTTTCTTAGTCCCTTTGCCTTCTCCTTTTCGATACCATCTCTTATTTCCCCTTAGATGTCACTTCCTCTATCAAAGATAAGAGCGGCTATTCACCATCAGGAAAGACAGTAAGCCAAGGAAAGGAAGAACTTCACTTCGACGCTGGCATAATGGATTCAAAACCAAAAGCACTAGGAAGAGAATGCAAGTTTGGAAGGAAGGATTAACCTGATTGATTGACCTAAGGAAAGCAAGGAACTTCTAACCCTAAGGCTTATGGAATTGATGCTTGAAAGCGCTAGGCCCTTTTTGAAAAAGGAATTGATAGAGGTTGGCAATAGTTCAGATAGCCACGAATGGTGGTCATTTTAGCAACCTTGGGCAAATGTTTTCCCTATCTTTAAAGGGGTTCGACTCAAGATTCTTGAAGGAATCCTTTAGCTACTAATCTAGCTTTGTATCTCTCTACCGAGCCATCTGCTTTATGCTTGATCTTGTAAATCCACTTGCAGCCAATGGCTTGTTTCCCTGCAGGAAATGAGACTCAGTTTGATTCTTTTTTTCCTGGGCATTGATTTCTTCCTGCATAGCATCTCTCCAGCAAGAATGATTGAAGGCTTCAGCAAATGATTCAGGTTCATGAGAAGATTGAACTGACATGAGGTAAGCTCGATGTTTTGGGGAAAACGATTCATAAAAAAAGAAAAAAATCCTTCAACAGGATAAGAAACTTGAAAGGATCGACGAACCTGAGAGAGGGATCCAGAATCTGAAGAAGCGACTGGAAGGGAAGCCACTGGGCTAGACTGCTGATCTTCTGGAGTAGTCTTACCCTGGGAAACATACTGTAATCGCCGCCGAGAATAAACATGCTGTGCCGGGTGACTGGAATCCTCTGAGGTCAGCTGAACAGGCTAAGAATCGGCAGAAGATGCTGGCCTGAAGAGTGAGGCTAGGCTGATCCGTAACATCAACTGCAGAAGAATGAGGTTCGAGTTGATGAACAGGAGAAGGCCGCAATACATCTCCATCACCATTCTCCCCCGGGGCTGATTAATTAGGTTAAGGAAAATATGAGGCGACCTCATTAAAGAGAAGATTCAAAGAGAATCTTCATCTCTTGGATTTCACGTCATAGTATCTATACCCGAACTGAGCATATCCAAGAAAGACACAAGTGGTTTCCTTGGGGACAATTTTTCTCTTAACTGCGGAGGAATATGAACAAAACACGTGTATCCAAACACTCGCAAATGCCTATGGTGCTGCCCCAGTAAGAAGTTCGTGAGGTGCCGCTGCAGCTTATTCCCTCTCTCTTCCCCCCCAAAAAAAAGGAGAGAGATGTCCCGTCCCTTCTTTATGCACATCCATATACATAGCCAGACACAAAGGTGTACAATCCGGTTCAAATCTGCGGTTCTTTAAGTTCATTCACTGTAGGTTCTCTTACTTGCTCTAGTGGCTGGCAAAGGCCAACCGAGAGGGGAGAACGAATGGCTCAGGAATCGACTGGTTCCGAGCGGACTTGTGGAGCTGCTGCTTGGATTATCGTAGAATAAGAGGAGCCGTCTTAGGAAATGACTAAACTTAAAAGACAGATGCCGCCGCTGCGAGGCGAGGGAGTAACTTGTCTGGTTTTGCGGTGCACTCACTCCCGTTACGAGAATGAAATGACGCCCCAGCTCGACTCGAGACCAAGACTCCTTACAACTCGCACCAATAGCGGCACTGAGCGGCCGGAGATTGATTAAAAAGGCAGCCCAGCCAGCCCGCCCCTTTAGTGATTGTGATCAAGAGCACACACTGGACCTGACCCACTAATCATCATCTCATCTGGCGCGAAGCAAAAAGAAGGGTCCCCCCTTCCTTTCCAGTCCTGCCGCCCCTCCCCCCCCCTAGCCGCCTACCTACTCGTGCTCGTAGCTCGATCGGAGGTCAAGAGTGTGGTCCGGCGGAAAAGCAGAAGTCGTCCGTATCAAGTGATACGTGAATTGCTCAGTAGTGCTTCGCCACTACCGTAGCTGGCGGAAATAGCTTAATGGTAGAGCATAGCCTTGCCAAGGCTGAGGTTGAGGGTTCAAGTCCCTCCTTCCGCTCCTGGCTTCGTCGTTTAGTGGTAACGAGTAGAGTGCATAAGCCCCTTTAGAGATAGGGGCGAGCAGCAAGCAGCCCCTTGTATAAGGTTCCAAACCTATCTGACTAAAAAAAAAAAAAGAAAGGGGCAAGCCAAAACCTACTCAACACAAGTTGCTGGCTTTTCAGCCGTTGCGCGCTAGCGCGCTTCTTTTTTTCAGTAGGCTTCTTCTTATTTCCCATAAATAAAGAAAGTAGGGGTTCTAATCTAATTATAATATAAGTAGCGCGCTAGCGTTTTCCCTTACTAGTAAAGGGGCTTCTAGTTGTAGCGCGCAGTGTACTAGTGAATAGGAAAAGCGGATTGAGATTACTAATGACGGATGGAGGTTGAGGATAGAACATGTTCGGTGCCTCGCCCTTGTCTCCTTCGCCGGAGACTGCAAATGATGGGAATCCTATCGATAAAGAAGAGGCATAGGCATCGCCTCTCGATCCAATCCGTCTTCCCTAGCCTCCCCAACACACTCTTGACACGAAAGAAACCTCCCGCCATAGAGAAGAGATCTAAAGTCTGGGTCCCCTCGATCACCCTTCCCTTGAACCTGAACTGGTCGAGAGAGATGAACCCGCACCACATTTTCTAACCTTCGAACCGAAACCCCCAACTAGAGATGGAATTCCAGAACCTAAACAACTCAGTTGAGAGCTCCGTGACTGGTTCAAGAGAAGGTCCACCAATGATTGATAGGCCATTCCCCCCTATCTGTCTCTTGATCCCTCATTCAACTAATCCGTTGTTACTGATTCATTCAAGGCATAGACTCCCCACTTCTTTGTCTTATTAGCGCAGGTGTTCGTCAACGAGAAAAGCCGCTGAACTTAAGACTCGAGTTGAGAAAGAGGGCTAGGAGAGGAGGGCTTTCAGGGACTGGGGAAGACGGGTGGATTATAGAGCTAGGGGCGGATCGAAGGTTTGTCCATTGGGATTGGGCATGGGCGAGCCTCTCCTGGGCCAGCATTGAGAAAAAAAGAAAAACTTCTCCCATCGCATCATTAACCGGTGTAGGATTAAAGATCAGGTCCAGGATTCGAGTCAAATCGACCTTCCCTCTCATCTCAGGGGGAGGCAAGGAATTCAAAAAAATGTTCGTTGTTCAATATCTCGGCTGCTCCAGAAGTTGGACTAGCTGCTCCTCCGACCCGGGGTGGATTCTAGGGGAAGGGCAGAGCCTCACCTTGCGGTAGGAAGGTGTTCGTTGCTGGGACGGGTTCAAACTGGACTGAAGGGAGGAGGAATTAAAGACTCTGATCTTCCTGGGGATTCATCACTGGCTAGGGCTTTCGAATCAAAGCATGGGCATCTGCAACTAAGAGGGAGCAGTAGATCGTCGATTGAAGAGTCAGGTCAGTCAACTTCTATTGAGACAACTATTGATTATTGATTCGACTAGAGGGACTCCTAGCAGCAAACTTGTATGAAGGGGCCCCCATGGAGACGCAGGAGATGCAGGAGCCGCCAGCCGGATCGACCAATAAATGATAGGCCAGAGGGATGGGCTCATTCGACTAATCAGAGATCCCTGGCCCTACCTAACACAGAGATGCCCCTGAAATAGGGGATTGGTTGATTGGAAAGCTCAGGCAGGAGTAGGACATTCCATAAAAATCTTTCTGATCCGCTAGCTGGTGGTCCTCTCAAATCCCATTTTTTCATCGACAGGTAGGGTGATAAGGTTCCTTATTCCGGTTGTAAAGCGGAAGAAGAGGGAGAATGGGCACAGCCCCACCAGCAGCCCGCGTTTTCGACCCGAAAGGAATTGAAAATGAAACAAGAATCTGTGTTCACTATCTATGGAGTGGAGTTACTATCCTTAATCTCCTCTTCCTTATCCCCCCTTTTTTTTTCCTTTCCCGCCGGCAGGAGAATCATTTCTTTTCTTTTATTGTTTATTATGATTGATCTGTAGTTCAAGGGCACTCTTCCTAATCCGAGTTTGAGATATAATAAGACCCAGACGTAGAGTCCCGTCGGCCGGGAAGGGATTTTTTCTATTGATTTTGGACTCCCTTCTGGCCTTACCTTTAAATAAGGGGTTCTTTTCTTTCCCCACGAGGGAAAGCCCTTTCCAGATGGAGTAGTGCATCTCTGTCTTGAAAGCCCGCCCTAAAGATAGGAACTCCTATCTCTACTGCCTATCCAATCCGAAGACTCTTATTCGTGGTGGAGTGCTTCGAATAGGATCCGATCCCAGCAGTCAAACTCCTTCCTGACCCGGCTCACCTGCCTCTGAAGCTGGAATGCCTTTATAGAGGAGGCTACCCGAGGAATCGAAAAGTTTGAAGTGGGATGTGGAATGTGATTGGTGATGGATGGTGGTTATGAAATAAGTTCTGCATCAGATGATGAGCCCATGCGAAAACTTTCTCTTTGATTGGCGCCCGATAGGTAGGCTATTAGATTGAGTCGAAAGCCTACCAACGCATAAAGGTTCCGATTCGAGCGAGAGCCCAAACGGGGGGGGGCGAGAACATCTTGATCGAAAGCTCTACTGTTTTGAATAGTGAGAAAGAGTTTTCAAAATTCGATCAAATCGATCGAGAATATCATCATCTGTTAGGTGGGCCAACCGACCGAGTTAGTTGGGCTGGGCGCCCACCTAACAGAACCTTTCTTCTAGCCAAGAATCCCATTATTGATCGAATCGGGGCAGATCAAATTCATTGGCAAATGCAAAATATACCGTTTTAACACTCATAAAAAAAAACCTAAAAAAGAGGAAGAGTCACTAAGACAAGAGCTAGGTAAGCAAGCAAGAAGGAGAGGCTAGAAAAGGCGAGGCAAGGGGCTCTCCATCTCTAGAAAAAAGATTGTGTCCAGGATCTGGTAATCTAAGCCTTGCTTCTTCTGGTCGGCTCGTATTAGCCTGTGCTTTATTACAGGTAGTCATTCCCCCTGTTCCTTTAGTCTTTTCAACGGTACTTGAATCTTAAGTCGCGGTCATGTCTCGCCCCCCCAGTATAGTAACCGGTTCCATGTTTCCCCCGAATTTCATCAGTTCCAGGCTCAATCAAGTGCCTACTCATCCATCTTCATTCCAAAGGCGAACATTTCCATTGAGTGACTGTAACTGCTATGGTTTACAGTCAATAGTTCTTAACCAACCCTTTCTCGCCGAGCTTTATAAAGCTTTAAGAGAGAATAGGGAGTCAGGGGGACCCTCGCTTCATTATCAATTTGACCCGGACCTTCTTTCTTCTCCTGCGGAGCCCTGAGAAAGTCACCGGCGGCAGGTTAGTACAGTTCTCCTGCTGCTGATTTGGCCCTGCGCCGATTCAGGAGCTTCTTCTTTAGTCTAGGATTATAAATAATAAGAAAATAAAAAGAAGCGGTCGTCGTCCGGCGGCCGGTAGCTCTACTAAGCGAAGAACCGCTCGCTGCCTTTTCTTCGCGAATAACATGTGCAGGTAGCCTAGGAGAAGAGAAGGAAGCTACCTTCGCCTACCTCCCATCTATATCTATATCTATAGGCGGCAATGGTAAGAGCTGGTAAGCATGGTAACTGTATCGGCGGCCCGGGAACCGACGGTAACGAAGGTTCCCGCAACCAAGCCTTTTTTTATTATGTCTTTCTTTCTGAAGGGCTTACGGTTCATTACACCAAAGGCTTTCAGTGAACTATTGAAGCTATCGAGAGAGTACCAAATGCTGACGGTGACGAAGCGACTTTCGGTGGACGCGGAGCCAACGAGTTCAGTCGAACAGCGTAACGAGTCTAAGGTTACAGAAAGGTTCGCCAACTTTGATAGGTATAGTATAGCATTGCAAGCAAATAGAGCAGAGAGCTTACCTTTTGTTTCTATTAGAGTCGCGAGCTTGTTGTAGTCGGTCCTAAAGGGAGAACCTTGCTGCTTACTTGCTATATCCCCGCGTTCTTGCACGGCTCGGCTTGTTCTTCGAGCCGTGCTTCTCCCTTCCCCCTCTACCCGTTCTACCGTCCAAAACAGGCCGTATGGAGTATAGCCAAGTGGTAAGGCATCGGTTTTTGGTACCGGCATGCAAAGGTTCGAATCCTTTTACTCCAGATTATGAACACCCGATCGGATCTGTCAAGAACGAGCTGACGACTACAGGGGAAGCGGCTGACTGCAGTCCCTGAGCCCAGTTTGTAGCAAGCCAAAAGTGTGACTTGAACCTACTTTGCTAAGATAAGAGAGAGAAGGGAAAGACATACATGGCTGGCACCAATCCAATCTCAAGAACTCTGATTCAACCATTTATGTGTCGCTGACTGGGGTCTCTCCCCCTCTGGGGAATCCATAGAAAGCAAAACAATTCCATATCCATAAAGTGAAAATTTCAGCTATTGCTGTCGGTCTCGATTCATTATTCTCTTTTCTAGTCTGATCATGGCATGTGTCACGCTCATCTATTCTATATTAAAAGTAGGAGCCCATCCTTAGCAACGTGCCCCGGTTGTCATGTTTGTGTTTGTGTGTGTCTGAATGTCTGAGTGGGACCTTTCCTCGTGAATAGCCTTCTTCGAGGCATGATCAGGGGCGGGATTTGACTCTTCAATGGTACGGTACCAGCACGGGCCCCTTCTCGATATGGGTAATCCTTAGTATACTCAAAAACTCCGTTTGGTGGGTCTGAAGTCAAGACCAAAATCTCCTCTTTTCGGAAGAGCGTGAAAACTTGAAAACTATGGCCGGTAGGGAAATGGGGCCTTCCCCTTGGGGCCGGTGAGATCAGAAAGGCTTAGGCTTGTTCTACGCTTTAAAAACGGAGCTGAAGCTCACCTCGAATTGGGAGGAAGAGAACCAGCACCTCTTCTAAGCTACGTGAGTGCGGAACATGCTCTCTTCTTGATCTCATCAGCATAGGCCGTTGAGTCGACGCCTGCCCCCGAAAGGATCAGTCCCAAGATGTCATTGATGAGTACATCAAGTTCGCGCTAGAAAAACCATACTCGTAGGGGCAATTCCCGCTTAGGTAGATCTACTTTGGTGAACTATTAAAAAGAACCAAATGAGCTTGAAAGCAGGAATGAAAGCTAAGAAAGGTCCCCTTCTCGGGATAGGTGGGCTCATCCTGACTACGGTTCGCCGGGATATTCTCTCTATCTATTCTATGGTGTATGACCAGGGTCTCCTATGACTACCACTTGAACGAGTCAATCGGAGGAGCGATCGCCCATGAGGCAATGAAATTGTTTTCTTTTTTTCTCATAGATTTCCCTATCTGAGAATGAAGAGTCAAAGGGGCTAAGAACTTTGCGATAAAAGGCTGGAAACATTGCACTAACTTTTCTTTAGCATTTCATCATATAGAGCCGTCTAATTATAGCGTGATCATCTATGAAACCGAAAAAATACCGAACTCCAGAGTCAGAAGAGACAGGAGCCGGTCCGGTCCCCATAGTCCATAGAAAAAAAGGGGAAAAGGGCTCTGAGCATGGCTTTCTATAACTATTCTAAAAAGGGAAGATTGCAGTGCTTTGACAGTTGACACGTAGTGCGTGTTAAAGATGTTTATCATTCAGGAGGAAAGAAATGAGGAGACAATCCAAGAAGCGCCATCCGCTCTAGTCTCTGATCATGTGGATGTCCCAATCTTCTATGCCATGCCTACCATGAAATGGTGTCCACCTCTTTATTTGACGACTCACTTGCAGCAGAGAAAGATGAAGATGAAAAAGAAGACGAAGCTGCCATGGCCAAGTAGTATAGCCCCTCTCTCTACCCTCACCAATCTTCTTCCCCGTTCTCAGGTCCTGAAACACCTTTTTTCTTCATAGGGGGGCAAGAATAAATATGGCCCAAGCCTTAGGGAGAATCCTTTATTCGAAGTCCCTAACCAGAGGGATAACCCCTTGTTTGAACAAGGGATTATCCTTTTGGTTGGGGGTTTCATTAGCTCTAGAAGTACCAGGATCTTGTTGAGGAGCCCTAGTGTTTAGGGTCATTCGATTCCCTTCTAAACTATTCCTCTGGCCAGCATTCGAGGTCACTTTATGAATATCACTAACCAAGGCTCGAGAAGTTTCATTATGTCTGTCAACAACTGGCTCAAGTGTAACAATGACTTCCCTGGCCACTTGCCTAGCCATTGGTGCCACTGTTGCTGACAAGGACTGGTTTATATATATCTAAGATAACTATATCAGCCTCTCGACGTGTCCTTTCGTTAACATAGGTACCAACCTTGTTAACTGCACCAAGTATGGTTTCACAGTCACGCCTCCATGACTCCTATATTCGTTTAGTTTCTCGTTTATATCTATCGGTCATTTCTTGAATCTCTTTATCGAAGTAGGGCCTTGGACTGATATCAGCATGGATTTGGTGCAGGGCTTGCCCAGGACAGGGCTTGGTAACGATTCGATTTTTGTGGTAGTAGATCGGTTTTCTAAAATGGCTCACGTTATTCCTTGTAAGAAGACTTTCGATGCTATTCACATTGCATACCAGTTTCTTAAGAGGTTGTCAGTTTGCATGGGGTACCAAAGACTATGACGTCTGACCGGCCAGTTTTTGGCTCACTTCTGGAGAACTTTATGGAAAAAGTTAGGAACTATACTAGAGTTCCGCAGTGCATACCACCCACAAACAGATGGTCAAACGGAAGTCGTGAACCGCTGTTTGGGAAATTGGTTGAGGAGTATTGCAGGGGAAAAGACAACCACTCAGTACTGGGGGATCAGCCACAACCTCCTTACCCTTTTTACGCTTCGTCACTTCAGTCCACTCATCCTCAGAACTAGACTTGCCAGGTAGAGCAGAGGCCTGGTTCACCTTTCTGGTACAAACCGATTCAGAATGACCAAAGACTTTGCAAGTAGAGCACCGATTAGGGGCCCACTCCCACTCAAGTTCGGCAAAAACAGTAATCCAATCACCATTATCACACGACAAATCAAACTCCTCAACAAAATCGGGAGAGGCATCGATCTCAACACAGATTCTAGAAAAGCGAATTCTACTCTTAGCTGCTGTTAATCCATCTGTGTGCAAAGGCTTGCCAACAGCACTGGCTAAAAGACAACGAACAGTGACTAATTTAACAACTGGAGCAAAGTTTCATGGTAATCCAGACCCTATAACTGTGTATAACCTTTGGCAACAAGACGCGCTTTGTAGCGCTCAACTGAACCATCGGGTTTGTATTTGATTTTATAGACCCACTTGCAACCAATCGCATGTTTTCCAGGAGGAAGAGGAGTGAGGCGCCAAGTGTGGTTGGCTTCCAATGCTTCGATTTTGGTAGCCATAGCCTAAATTAGAAAGAAAGCTTGCCGCAGGGTGGGCTTGGCGAATGGAAGTAGGCGGTTCAAAACAAAAGCAGTATGGGGTGGATCAAAAGCTATAAGGGATACTTAAGAGGAGGAGACCAATGAGACTTTAGTCGATGTCCAGGTATGGTGGGAAGGACTGAGGGATCATCGGCTGGCCGAAACAAGCGAGGTAGGGCTAGGGGAGGTGGAATAAGATATAGAGAGGTGAGACCAACTCCCGGGTTTTTCTCAATGGATAATCGGTTTTATTGCAACGATAAACAGACACTACATAGATAACAACACGAAGATGTGTCTTCTGCCCTTGGCTGACGAGGCAGAAGACAACGCTGGTGACAGTTATCAAGGATTTGCTTATACAAAGCTGCTTGGAAATGGTGGCCTATCCCTTTCCCACACACAGTCCTACGAGCAAGAAAGAGGTCCGATTTCCCGTTCCTTCGATCGGTTACTCATGCTAAAAACCCTTTGCTCAAATGAGGGCGGTAGTTCGGGAGGTCAGACTCTTTCCCAATAGCTGGAAGAGGGTTCTATTTGTTGCTGTTGTTTTCTAAGCAGTTAAAAAACCAACGACGTTAACAAAAAAAAGAAAAAAAAAGCTGACTTTGTTTTTGGCGAAGTTGATCCTTTTACCGGATAGGCATGAGTATATATGAAGAACCTAATTGATCCAATGCGCACATGAGAGAGTAGGCTTTGAGCATATGATTGTGTCGTCGGCGGAAGTGAGTTTGAAGTGAAGGCTGGACGCAGCCGGGCCGGGTTCGCCTCCTTAGCCAAGAAGACAAGACGGCTAAGGAAGTCAGCAGCTATAATTAAAAAAAAAAAGGATAGAGCGGGTCTCCAGCTGTTGGATTTTTCCAAAGTTCCAGCAGCTCTCCTATTCACCAAAATGGAGAAAGAGAGCGTATTGGTGCATTGGGGTGATCCAGTCCTATGCAATACAAAAGTTTTCACAAAGGAAGAAGATATGTTAGAAGGTATGTGCCTAGATCCGGCAAATGCCTTTTCCATATCAGCCTTGAAGTACATTGCTCCTACCTTTTAGGAATAAGAACAATAAACGTTGCGTCGCATTGATTGCTTTTAGCATCCTCTAGTTTAGGATGAAGTCCGCTACAGCTTTGGTGACGTCCTCCCCCACTATATTCAAAAAATGTTGGAAGAACAAAGCCCGGAAGCCATCCGGTCCCGGGGCTTTGTCCCCTTCCATGGCTTTAAGAATTCAACCTCGTCTTGCCCTTGCGAAAGAGAGCTGGTATGAGAAAGATTTTGTTGTCAACATCCGTTATCAGGCGAGGGATGATTTCTGGCCGTCTTGCTAATTGACTTCTTTGCTGAACCGGGATTGGAAGTGGGATATTTATATTCTTTCCCTCTCGATCTCTTCTCTGGATCTCACTGTCGAGTTCTCTTCCGAGCTCATTTATCGAATTTGTCTGATGCCGGATTAGGTTGAACAAAGTTCGTATGGCGATCTCCGCCAAGAGACTGACGATCGTTCTTTCCAGAAGATCTCCTCTTGCCAATCCTAAACAAAAGAAAAGCCCTACCCACCTTCATTGGAAGAGTAAGGGGCATTTACCTATCAGTCCTAGTCCTAAGGCGCAATCGGAGCACTAAGCCCTTATACTATACTGCTTGACTCCGTTAATTAGACCTCCTTCCCCTAGTCCTACTTATGATGGTTATTTCGGATTCTGTGTTTGGGTGGTATCTTATCACTCTTTTTTCAACCTCCTCGGGCATTAACGTTGTCACTTCCTTTATTTGAAAAAAGGGATCTGTGTCACTATGTGGAATCGGATCTAACATGTCCGCACCTTCCCCAGCTTGAAGTAAAGTGTCAGTTCCTTTAAGCCCTTCTTGAACAACCTATGAATGTGCAGCAGATTCTCCAACAGTACACAGGGGGGATGCCGCGCCATAAAGCAAGGTCATTTTTGGCAGGCAAGCAGGAAAGGCGGAAGGGGCTAGCGTCTTTATTGCTTACTTTGTCTATTCATGCCTATTCTTCTATCTCAAATAGGGAAATGGCATAGAATATGCCTCTATAGTAGCCTGCCTTGACACCTGCAGCTATTTCTGACTGTCTTGACAACCTTTCCTATGAACGCTAGGCACCTTGGGCCAGTTAAGAGCGACATTTTTCAAGCATGTAAGCAGGGAATTTTGCGCTTAGCCAATATGCAGAAGCTGTTGCGGCATTAGCGCTCTTTTCAGGAATAGAATCAGAAGCAGCTGTTACAGAGTCCCTTTTGATGATTGATGCCAAAAAGACGGGCTTTCCTGAAGCAAGGGACTGATTGCCCATTTCCATTTCCACTAGGGCAAGCTGCAAGGAAGAATGCGCAGTTAGGGGAATATCCGTTGTTGTCTCTTCAAATTCCAATTCCTTCTCAGCGAAAGATGCACAGAATACGGGCTTTGAAAGGCAACTAGCCATTTTTGCACTTGGCGAGAGGGATTAACCCGATTGTGATTGACCGCCAGCGAGGGTTTTTTCCAGGCGTAAGGCCGAAATTAGCAGATAAGATGGCATTGCGGCATTAAGGGGAGAGCTGAAAGCAAGTGAAGAAGAAGGGGGACAGTTTTCGGGGTTTTTCAAAAAAAAGGTCTGGGACACGAAATACTATGTGAATCTCTTTCTTTTTCAAGCCCGATTCGCTGCCCGAAGGCGCACTTCGCGTACTAGGGTTTTAAGGTAGAGATCGATTCCAATTGGGGATCCTTAATTTCTCTATTTCCTGTTGGTTCAATGCTTCCTTCAATACTGGAACTGGGACTGACTGACCAGCTTCCGTAGCTTTCCTTCTGTAAGTCAGCTGTAGCTCTCGCAGCCTTCCTTTGTGGCTTGACCAACGCCCTACCTGTGACCACAATAGGCGCAGCCGCCCCCTTCTCCGCTGTATTCAATGTTGCCGCAGCAATATAGAATTGGATGCGCTTAAGTGCCAGGTTCTGGTTCTTTTTTCCTCTCCCCTAAAACTAAAAGCGAAGCGACGACAAAGCCAACCCCATCCCGCCACTGTCTTTTTTAACTAGTAAAGGTGCCTCGCTTAGTCTAAGATGCTTTCCTTATATTTATATATACATCTGTCCTCTCTATATGTATGTGCTTTAGTCTTTCAATACTCAATTACGTAAGAAAGGTGAATAGAGAGATAAGCCTTGAGGGGTCAGACCAATTACGATCGATTCGCTAAAGCTACAGGAGCAAGGAGGCTGAGAGAGGTAATTCTATTTTGACTGGCTGTCAATTCCTTTCTATTTTTATCTGTCTTTGCTTGTTATAACCCTAGAAAGAGGAGCTACATCCCACATCCAAAGAGAAGGAAGCTAATTGTTTTAAGAACTTTTTTGCTCCTCGCTAAGAACCCTATTCGCTTAGCTACTTTTCTCAGGTATTCCCACAAGAGCTCCTAAAGCAAGAGCGGATATATCATCGGTTCTTGTTATGGGTTTCCGCTGCAAAGCTTCCTACTACTAGGATAGAGATTCTAACAACAAACTAAATAGCTTAGTGGGATAGAAATCCGCTTCGAAGGCTGTCTGTCACAAGAGGCCGAGCCCCTCTTTGTTGAAACTCCTCAGCTCTTCGCTGCACTCTCCTTTTTGAACAACCCTTGGGTAAGCCCTTTCAGTGAGGTAAGGAAGAAGATGGGCAAGCGATTCTCCTCCAATTGCATTGATCAGTTGGATGAGAGTGAGATAAGCAAGGAAGCCGGGAAAGCGAAAACGGGTGAAAAAACCTAAACGTATCCGGGTAGTACGCCTGGAACAAAAAGGTTCGTCGTACAATTGCGGCGATTAAAAAAAAAAAAGAGTATATCCCTCTCCCTTAGTGTCTTTCCACTTCCGTCGTTCAGGAACAAACACTTCGCCTAATTCTTTTGAATCCCGGCCCGGTTTTTCCCCACTAACCAATTACGTTACGACCACTGAACAAACTTGGTTGACGAACATGGTTTATGCGCCGCTAATGTAGCGGCTTGTCGAGCATTTGACAAACTCACACCATCCATTTCAAATAGGATTTGTCCCGTGGACACACGAGCAATCCAACCCGTAGGATTTCCTTTTCCTCTTCCCATTCTTACTTCTGTAGGTTTCCCGGTAATAGGGAGATCTGCGAGAACTCTTACCCATATCTTACCATTTCTTCGGAATTGTCCGCTCATAGCACGATGGAATTGTCCGATTGTAGCCCGACGCGCTGCTTCAATGGCTCGATATGAAAGACGACCAGCTTTACAACTTTGAGTGCCATATCTTCCAAAACCAAGTTGTGTACCGTCCGGTTTGCAACCCCTACTACATCTGCCTTTACGATATTTACTATATTTCGTACGTTTCGGATATAGCACGTCCCCCCTTTTTTTGACTATATGAAATCCACACTTTGACACCTGAGATTCCGTAACGAGTAGATACTTCCGCAGGAGCATAATCGATTTTCTGGTTAAATACATTACGAGATGTTTTTCCATACTTTCCGCATTCAGTTCTAGCTATTTCTGCGCCTTCTGATCGACCTGAACAACATATACGGATCCCCTCAACCCCTTTAGTCATTACTAATGGAATATCCTTCACTATTTTACTAAAAATGGAACGAAATGATCTTGTTTTGTTCCTCAGTTGAAAAGAGATGTCTTGAGCAATCGGAGAAGCACTTTGATAAACAGATTTGATCTTGACCGACTCAATTAAGGTATTAGTCTTTGTTCTATTAGACAACAAAGATCGCATTTTTTTCACTTCGTTTAAATAAAAGTTGTACCCGTACGGAATTTTTCTCTTTCTCAGTATGATCTCTATCATCATCTCTATTCCCTTTATCAATTCTCCTATCCCACCTAGGTTTATGAATTTCTCTATCAATTCCATTACCTTATCCTTACCCATGAGGTTCCAACATTTGATCCTTAATTGACCTAGGAGTTGTTCCCGGGCATCCTCAAAAAAAAGGTTATTATACACCCCAACCCCATCCCTTGGAAAGAAAAAGGTAGCACCGAAGAAAGGAAAGAGCAAGATGGTGGTTTTTGTTGTTCCCGCGAAGCGAAGATCATTCGCTTGGCGAATTAAGTAGGTCAACCTCTTTTTGGCTTCGGCCAAACACTTTTTCTCGCTGGTCGAGCTTTCTACAAAAAAAGCGATGCGAGAACGTATTCGCTTATCTAAGCTTCTTCCTTGTGCATTCGCTCCCCCCATCGTAGATGGTTCAGCCACGCCCGGTGCCACGAAATGATTGAGAACTACGACGGGGTCGAAATGAATTTTGTTCTTTGTATTCAATAAATATTGCATGACCGAATAATTCAAGGAGGGGCGCACTGCAGGGAGGGTCCTTTTAAGTAGATGACTCGTCGGGCCGTCGGAGCGGGACTTCTTTTGGAAAAATAACTTGAATAACTTCGTTTTTCTGAAGGAGTCGTCATTTTCTATCAGGAACGCTATGTCATTTACAACCCCGGCGTATTTCGGATGCTTGAAGGCCCCGCTGACCCGAAGTGATTTAGAAAGATTCTTCTTTATCGATGGTAATCGGTCATGGTATCCATAGCGTTGCTTCTTTTTCGGCCAAATCCTTATTTCGTTTTGCTTCTCCCGGTCGTCGAGCCTGATCGACTCGACTCTTTTCGCTGCCTCCCGGCCTCTCACTTCGTTTCGTTCTTCTTCTGTATCGTTGCTTGAATGAAGACACCCGATCGGCCCGACTTTCCCGAATGTCCACCACCGGCCCTTCTCCTTTCCGGGTCTGGTTTTTTCGCGTCGTTTCAGTCGTCGTGGTCGACGGGGAAGAAAGAAATGAATGAATGTTCTTTTTGGAAAATGTAGAATAATACACCTACCGAGACGAAAGCCAAAGGTGAGTCTCGTAGGTGGACGTATCGAACCGAAATAAGATCTCAGATTGACATCTTGATACACTGATTTACCATAATAATAAATAGAGTCAATGGTGACTCCGCCGTGGGAAGAGCCGCTTCTTTCTTGCTTGATAGGGGGGGCTTCCATTCACCAACGCAGACTAAAAGTGCTCTCCGAACCGTGCTGGATAGTCACCCATCACACGGCTCTCAAACCCAACCTGTGGTGGATCCCGGGGGACAAAGTCAAAGCGCTTGATCCTTTGCCCCATACTTTGAGATGCTCCTCCCCGCCGATCAAGCAGCGACGCTGCTCGTGATAGGCTTAGCTTTAAGCCGCTATCGTTCGGATAAGTCAAGTCCCTTCGTTCGGTTCGCTCAGGTGGTCTTCCCTTATCTTTCCTAACATTCAGAGTTGTTCTGGTTTGAGAAAGGAGCACCGGCCGAGCGCCCTGAATGAATAAGAAATGGACAGCAGAGGGAATCAATGATTCTTATTCAACCGAGTTGAAGCTAGCAAGATGTCGATTACACACCGGAAGTTGGTAAGAACTGAGGAACAATGCCCCCCTAACCTAAGTAGGTCTACCAGCGAAGCAACTGGTACTTGATCGGGCGGGGGGCGTTTTGGTTTCGTGCAACGCCCTCGCAGCAGGAAGAGGGAGTTGTCATTTGAAAGGAAAGGTCCTTTGATAGGGTTCCAAACCTGCGCACCCTGAAAAAAAAGCCCTTTCTATGTTATTAGTAAAGCCTAAACGTCCTTATTGAAAACTAAAGCGCTAACCTTATTATATATATATAAAGAAAAGCAACCTTTCGCCTTTATTGAGATATATAATATATAAAAAAAAGAAGCTTACTTACTAATAAAGCGGCAACAAGCACCTTCTTTCTCAAAGTCAAGTTTACCGCTTCTTACTTTAGAAAGATTGCAGCGTTAGCGCTTTACTAATCTAATAGAAAGTAAAGAATGGCTCTTCCCCTTTTTTACGAATCTACAACTCTCTTTACTGAGCGAGACTCCATCCATATCCCTTCCCTACTAGTGGGTTATTCTTCATTTTCCATTCTATCATTTGTTTGACAGCTTAAACTAGTTTCCATTTTAGATAGGTTTTCGGTCTTAATCAAGATGGGTCAGGGGCGCGTCGGAACGGTCGGTGGCTGCTTAGTCTCATCCGAGAGTCTAATCTCTTTGTACGGGTTTTTTTGTCAAAGAAAAAAAAAGGTCGATTTAGGCTCCTTCCCCTCCACTGCATAGCTGCGCTAGCAGGTACTACGAGCCCTCTGTCCCACGCATCTAACCAGCTCGCGTGGTTCACCGGTTCCACCGAAAACTCTCATTTGTTGAAGCGGAGCATAGTGCGCTTTAGGCGCCGAGCGAGAAACGTCTCTTCTTTCGTTTCGGTTTATTCACTGATCTGAAACTTAGCACTTGTTTTCTTATTGATTCCAGAGGCGGTGGCGTTCTTGAATGAAGTCTATCCGAACCTAATTAGCACTTCTCAGATCAGGCTAGGCCTCTCCAGCTGAGCTGGGCGCCGGGGCCCTGGATGCGCTAGCGATCGGCACATAGGGGGGGTTGTTGCCCGGGTTTCTCGGCCTGGTATCCTTCACCTCGCGTTCATGATATCTACATTCAACTGTGCCCCGGAGACACGGTCGAAGCACGCCCGCCCAGTGTGCTTCTTTCACGACATGCTCTGGTCCCGGGTGTTTTCCAGTGGTCTTCTAGCGTTAGAAGAAGTCGTGTCCGTCCCGGACATCTGCAACGTCCTCCCACGCTTTTTTGATTTGAAATATAGGACAAGGAAAAGACTGACCCATTCGGTGACTTTCGCGGTCGCCCTCACTGAACCGACTTGAATCTGAACTACGATTCAGATCAAGTCTTACCGAAATCGGATTTCCTTTTCGTGCCATATGCGCTTAGACTTGACTTTTTCCCCCTTTTCTTCCCGGTCCAATCTTTGTTCTCGAAAGTCTTCGTTTCCGTGTCAAAGCAAACTCTCCAAATTTATGACCAACCTTTCCTTCAGTGATCTTACAACGAACAGGAGTTTTTCCATTGTAAATTTGTACGGAGCAATTTACGAATTCCGGCGAAATAGAAGATCTACGTGACCAAATTTTCCTGTTCAAAAGAAGATCTCTCTTCTTCTTCATTCTCAACAGGAATGCATCAACAAAACTGCCCTTCCATATAGATCGTCGTGGCATGAACTCAGAATTTCTTCGCTTCGATTCCGCCCCTACTTCAATTAAAGCTAGCTCCTACTCCTCCTCCTTCTCCTCCTTCATCGTCGTTGGTCCTTCGTTCGTAGTGGTCATTGTATAGTGAGAAAGCTCACCCCTGCCTTTAGTGACTTCGGTAGGTGGCCCACTGACTTTTGTAGGCTCCGCCCTGTTTTGATAGGCTTCGCCCCGGTTTCAGTTTGGTTAGCGGTCAGTAGTAACTAGATCCCACGGCAGGTGCCGCTTAATCAGTCTACCCCATTCCTTATGTTCTGCGAAATCCCCTTTCTAACTATCCTCACCTTTGAGAATCCTATCCATTTCTTTGATGAAAAAAAGAAGAATTGGTAGAGATTCTCTCGATTCTTTCTTTTTCACAGATTTTCTTTCTTCTCCAGAAGTACAGATCCTACACTACAGCTCAAAACGTACTCTTTGTTGCATCGATTGGCTTATAAGTTGGAACCTTCTTTTCTCAACTCAAATGCGTCGAGTTTAAGTTAGTGTTCATTGCTCACTAGTAAATAGATATTCTCAGTTTATCCCAAGTGGGATAGAAGGAAGATAATTGCGGATTTCACACAAAATGAATTCTACCAAAGCATTCTCCTTTGAATTAGATCGCTCGTGACCTATGTCAATCAAAGGAATGGTTGACAGGCGATGGAGAAAGAAGTGGAAGATGTGCGATTACCACTTCGATTGGGCTTTAGCACTTTCTTTAGCCAGCTCCGTTCAAGCAGAGGAATATAAATGCGTTAGTAAAGGACTTCGATCTGAAGGTGAAGGTACATCGTACTCTAGGGGGACATGACAACAAAAAACCATTTTGACAGGTGTGGATGACAAAATAAAGCCAAGCCAAGTGGGGTTGGAGCAGACGATTGGTTTCAAGAGAAGGGAGATGCAATCACAACCTTTTTGATCAGTAAAGGGGCACTAAATCCATCTATAAAGCAAGAACCCTGAGAAGAAGATATACCCTAGGTTTTTTGACAGAGCTGAAAGAAAGTGGAAAAGAGGAGCTTCTGCAAGGGAATCAGAATAGGTGACAAATGCCACAGAAGGAACAGAATAGGCATCGAGCAGAGAAGAGGCCGCAAGCACATTCATTGATGCATCGAATGCGTCTGTTTTCGCCTTATCCGCGGTTAGAAAATCCTCTGTCGGCGTAAAGGCTGTTGTCTCTTTTTGAACAAAGAATTACCCTCATTCATCTCAGATGCATAGTGAATCACGAGACAGGAGCGAAGACCTTTGATATTGATATTCCCGGATCGAGTTCTGACCCTCATCGAGCAGGAAATAGGAATAGAATCTGGATTTATAACTATCGCAAGGCAAGCCGAGCTACCCGAACTGCAAGAGCTGCCAGAACGAGCCGAGCTAATAGAGCTAAACTGCCTACTTGTCCGAAGGCAAGGCTGCTACCAACTCGGAAGGGAGAGGTTTTAGACAACCAAGCAACTAGTCTTAACTCTTCCTCCCCTATCTTTTAAAGCTTCTTCTTCAAAGGAAGCCTCCACTAGCTAAAGGAAGCTAACTGGGTTGGTTTGGCCGAACCTAGCCGCAAGACAAGACTGAGATAGAAGTGGTATCTTAAACCGACTGACCGACGGGTAAGGAGATATTAGGAGAAAGCTACTTACTAGCCACTTGCTAGGCCACGGAACCTGCTAACAAAAACAACGTTAGCTGCGTGAAGTGGAGTACGCATCTTATTTCTTTCAAGCGACCAGCCCAGCCCTTATTGCGCAACTCAACTCTAGCCTTATTGCGTTGCGGCATTCACTCGAGCTAGGAAGCCAGCTAGTCGTACTAACAGCTTGAAGTCGTGTCTTGAAGGCTTGCCCCCGCCCCCCAACCTAGGAACAACACTAAGACGTTTCGTTTCCATTTTTTTGGTTAAAAGCATCGCATAGTATAGTGATAGTGCCCGGTCCGCAGCTGCGGAGTCCGCCTTCCCTTGAAAACACCTCCCAGAAGGTAGGGTTATAGTACATCTGTACGCTAAGGAATATTAATTATTAGTAAGACAGACGTATAAAGTGCATATGTACTATAGCTGCAAAAGAAAATAGATCCTTGTTTACTAGACTAAATGATTGATCTTGTCTTTCGACCTATCAAAAGTCGGACAGACAATTACATATATAAGCACAATCTCGCTTTGAGATGACACGCCCAAATCCCATGTATTTCTTGGTTGGACCAACCCAACCAAGAAAGGCATGGGAGTTGTTGGGCGTAAAAGTGGCTTTCTTCTCTTATGATATTTATAGTTTTCATTTTTTGAAAAATCGCTTCTAAATCAAGTCGTAATCTTTATATACGATACCGCCAAATTAAAATGACTTCCTGAGTCTTGCGCACGGGGAGGGGGTCTAGATGTTAGAGTCTTACTTCGAATACCCTTGAAAAGGACCTGTTATCTATCTTTCAAAGAAAAGAAGCTACAAGCCTATAGAATCCTGGGTCCCGAGCTTTCACTTCCATTCGGATCACTTTCATCCGACTTTCCTTCGCCCTTTGTGGCTGCTAGTGAAGTGGCAACTGGATTGCCTAGTGAAATGCTATCTCGATTGAAGCTAGATAGGTCAAGCTTAAGACTAGGAGTTTGCATTGGAGTTGGAGGTGGGATAGATCTCGTTCACTCTTGAGTTGAAATCTATGCTCGATTGAAGCGGGAAAGCAGGAAATCCCCTAGATCTGATTGAACTAATAGAACCAGTCCCTATCCTTTCTTGTGTTTAGGTGCAGGAGCCTTTGACTAAGTCCCTAGTCTTGCATTCGGTAAGCCGAAATCTCTTAGTTTGTGGTATTAGGTCTGTCCAGTCCGCTATCATTCCATGCCTAACAGTCTTCGAAGGCTTAGAACAAGACTTCAATCAGAAGAGAATCAAAAGAGATGATCAAAGGTTAAGAATAGAGTAAGGCCTTGACTTCTTCCACTTCCACATAGCCCTTTCTTTATACTGTAAATTCGTGGTCTAGTCTCTTTGCTTTTTCTGTCCAGTGATCTCTTTCCTTCAGGAAGACCAGGTTCAAGAAAAAAGTATGAAAAGTAGGCTATGGAGTCTTTCGTTCTCTGAGAGCGCGTCTATCTTCTTTGGGGTCTAGTCTCATCCCCGTATCACTTGCTTAGTCGGCTAAGGTACCTTAACCTTGAAGAAGGGCCATTTCCCTCTCGTCCTATTGTGGTAAGGTAGCAGTCAAGTCTTGGAAGCAAGCAACCTTTTGCCAGTCTGGTTGTCTGATTGAGTAGCCCCGCAGTCCGTCCAGCCTAGTTTCCTAAGAGTGGTCGATGTCGGCTAAGTTCCTTTTCTTTTGTTTCGGGCCTGCTGTCTCTTGAAAGCATAACCCCCCCTCCTTTCCCCTATACTGAACCCTACCGAGAAGTAGAGGAAGTAGTCTTTGACTGAGTCCCCTAGTCTTCCATTCGATTCGGTCCTAACAGCGGTCAAAGTCGTAGAAGGTCCAGTGGCTTCTTGCTTTTGCTTGAGTTCTTGTCCCTGCTTTCCTGAAGGAAGGCATTTTTTTGTTGCTCCAGTGAGCGATTTCTCTTTCCAAGCCGTCGAATTCTTCGATTGGTCCATTCCTCTAGTCGGCTTTAGATTAAGGTTCACTCCTTTTTTCTTTCCTTGAGAATGAATGAAAAAGTCCTCATCCTCACCCGCAGCAAGAGCAAGGACTGAGTTTTCTTTGTTTTTGTTCCCTGAGCTTGAAACTGTATAAACTGCTGCCTGGACAAATTCCTTATTGTGCAAATCGGAGAAAGGTACTCAGAAAAAGGTGTGATCGAGTCAATGTGCTTTCCTGGTGGATCACCATCCCTGATGCTTTCTTCTGTGTGTGGTAGGTATGATTTTTTGTGTATTAGCGTATAGAAGGCACTTCCCCGTCTTTTTTGTGGAATGGAGAAAAGGGGCAGGACAAATAACTACTAGGTTTGTGCCATAAAAGCGTCTTGCGTGACGATCAAGGGAAAGAGTTGAAAAAGAAAAAGATTCATCAGCTATGGAATCTTACAGGTATCGGTATTGAACAGAGGGGGCAGCTCATATAACAGCAGCGGGACCAGCAGAGGGGGCTGTTCACAAAGCATCCCGTGGTGCGCTCCGATCCGAGGGGAAAAAGTCTCGGGCTTAGAGGTATGGATGGTCCCCACTAAGGCTTGCCTACTGCTTTGTTACCAGAGCTGGATCGATTTCATCTTTTCCTAGTGCCCATGCTCCTATTACTACTTCTGCTGCTATTCTGACTCCCATGGATGGTTATGGTGGTTCCCCAGCTGCTGCTCCTACTCCTTCGGCTGGTGCCAAATCAGGTGACTTTGAAGTTGACGCTTGCCCAGTAGGCAGTTAGATGTAACCATGCTGGCAGTACTATGATAGCCTTAGAGCGCAGATGTCTCTGTCCCTAGGAACGTGATGCTTAGGTGCGAGGTTGAGATGACGGAAAGACAGAAGAGGATAAGCAGCTGTAAACAGGGCATGCCACAGCTGTCTTGGGCTATTGTCTTATAATACAATTACGCAGTGGTAGCAAGCAGCTCTTTAAGCAGCAGGTTTGAATCGATCAAATGTGAACTATGAGACGCTTGCATTTGCCGGGACATTATCTGCTCTTTTTCTGTCGTCACACCAGGGATTTGACCCTGAAGTAGAGAGTAAGGGCTGGTCTTCATCTCGGAAAGAAGCTGGCATGGGTGTCTCTTCATTGTAGTAGCTTTACCCGGACCGGCACGAACGGACTTTCTTTGATCACCATTTTTCTATGCGAATGCTCGATCTCCTGCTTGTGTTGAACGATCTCAAAACACTGACCTTTTTTAGGGGACAGGTAGATCTGTACCACTTTACGGTGCAAACCCTCTTCTTGGTGACGGAGATAGGCAACTAGGATAGACAGGACGAGCGACAACAGACTAATTAGCAAGGACAAGCGCAAATCTCTCTTGGACGAGCATGTCCACTAGGTAAAATGATGATAGGATACGACCAGCACACCTCGTGGCGTCCAATAGGCCCATCTTCCGGTGTGGTGACATGACATAGCTTAGCCTTAGATAAAAAGTTATCTTAGCACTCTCGTGAATATGGTAAAAATGCTACCCTTCTTATTGGCGCATCGGATAAGAACAAGAGTGAAAAGGTATTTCGTGACATCATCGATCGGAACTGGCTTTTCAACTTCTTTGATTGATCTGCTTTGTTGAATTTGATTCAAATTCTAGCTATATGAGACTGACGTTATTTAGGACAGGAAGAGCAGAAGAGGGAAGGCGGGAAGGAAGAGAGCATTATGAATTGCCCTATTTGATCTAGTCTCTTTAATTACCGAGACCCGTAAATACAAAGATCTAGGTAGCTCATCTCCTTAGAAGAAGTAAGATCTCCTTCCTATATTCTAAAAAGAATAAGAGCGGCGGTATCGTATATAAGAGAAAGGCTGCTTTTAGGAGCGCTGTTTTGATCCAACTAGAAATATCATAAGATAATAAAGTAGCCTAGTTCGGATGAAAGGTATGCCACAAGGCTATCCGAGTTCACAGGTGTCGTTACTTATCCCTTGATTAAGATTGGGTTGGTGTTAAGTGTACCTCTCGCTTGGTAGAGTACAAGATCGAAAGAAAGATTTCGTTCTTTCTGATCCTGCTTTTGTGCATCTGTTCTTTGAAAGTAGCATCGAGAAGGCGTGGGCCCAGTAGTGCTTTATTAAAGCCGGTAACCTGATCGCTCTAAGATGCTTCTTTCAAAGGGTGGATGTGAAGGCTCTGAGTTCTTGCTATCTTCCCAAGTCAGTTAGTGGATCAAGACCGCCCAAAGAGTGCCTACTGGCCGGTCACCGGTAGCCCAAGATCCGTCTCTGACAGAAGAAGAAAGCGCAAGACGAGAGAAACCAATTCTTAAGGGAAGAAAACGAGATAATAAAGAAAATTAATAAGAAAAGAAAGGATCAAGGGGTTAGCGAACGGGGGCCCCATCCTCCTCGGGGTGTCGAGATTTAGGAAGGGGCAGGATACCCTTTCTTTCTTTTTATTTATTGGTATACCGCTCCGGTAATGAGGAGCGAATGAAGGGACTGTAAATCTAAGGCGATGTCAACCCATGTAAGAAAAACAGTTTATGAAAGCGTTCGGGAGAAGTTCCTTGACGGAAAATAAGTTAATCGAATGCCGTTAATGACGAAACTATGCCTTATTATAGATTACCTATGGGAGATGAAACCGCTCTATCAAGAGAGGCACTCCAGTCAAGAAATAGGCGAATTCAAAGCTAAGCTAATGAGCTTTACGTTCAAGTTCTCGCCCATGTCCCGCTACTGGATACCGAAACCGAACAAGCCGGGAAAGATGCGAGCCATTACCCAACCAAACCAAAGGGATATCATTGTGATGGAATCGCTTTCGGTGTTGTTAAATAGAATCTATGGGGAAAGATTTATGTCGTACTCTCACGGCTTTAGACCGGGTCGGGGAGCCATTACCTTCTTTTCCCAAGTCAAGGGATGGGGTCCGGTGGAGAGATTATGTAAAGTAGATATAGTTGGTTGCTTCGATAACTTTGATCATGGACTCCTAAAGGACGAGATCAGGGCTTATATAGGGGAGGAAAACGAACCAATTATCAACCCCAAAAACCTGGGAACTTCCTTATTTATGCAAATAGATTGTTACAAAAGTGCCAAAGGAAAGAAGGAAAATTAGCTCTAAAACCTTAACTTGCTGACTTGCTGGAATGGAGATCTTAGTATCGGAAAATCCCTCAACAGCTTCACTCGCTTACAGGACTACAGTAGAAAGTCCTTGCATTGCTGCTTTCAGACTCAGTACTCTTTCTATTAATCACGTTCACGTATTCTACAACTAACAACTCAACTTTTGCCCTAGATTCTGACTATTTATCCCTTTCCTTTGGACTTGAGATACCTAGACCCCAGTCTTAGCTAGTAATAGGACAGGACAAAGAAAGAAAATGTGTGTTCTCTATTACTAGTTATTTACTATTAAACAATAATTCTTCCTGCCTTTCGGCAGGATCTTCCTCTTTTGTTGACTCACTTGCTAGCTTTCCAACTGGAACTACCGATTATACGACTAAAAAAACTTAATGTCTTCCCAAACTTTCAGGCATATCTCCTACTCGCAGGAAAAGGACGAAAGAAAGATGATCTAACGAAGAAACCGAGTACCGGATAAGAACAACGCCTTTCCTAAAAGCTGGACTACCTGAGACTCCTACCTCTACTGAGGGCATGGCCTTAGATAAAGAACTGAACTCATCAATCAGTCAGTCTAGAGCCTTCCTGTTTGAAGGATTTGCTGGTCTTACCGTCGATGTCTTCTATTACTGGCTTGGCCGAAATGAAAAGAATACCGATAACTGTGATAGAAAACTTCTACGCTAGCTTTCTCTTTCTTTTTCAAAGGAATATCTTATAAGGCAAGGTAACTATCAGACTGGCTCACAGCTTCAAGTACTACAGCGAAAAGGGATACAACTGAAATAAAGGAACTAACTGGATTGCTGGCAGAAACACTCCGTTAAGGAATCTTAGTCAATCAGAGATAGAGATTCGGATCTTAGGATTAGGCCTTATCTTACTCGCTACAAGTCTTTCGCTTGTGTGTTTGCAACATCCATTGCTTCTGACTATGTCGATGAAAAAGACTGAAATGGGACCAGGAAGACAGCCCACCACTAGAGCTTGCTTTGCTCTCGCTCCGCTCGCTCCCACCTGCCTTCTTCCCACTATAGTGAGAGATCTTACAATTCACCTTGTGAATAAATCATTCCTTCTGTGGAAGATGTTAAAGCAGTCTTTAATAAAATATGTAAGAAAAGCAAACTACACTTCACTTCAAGCGTTCTCTCTCTCATCAGAAAGCTAAAAACTGGTGACAAGATTCCCGCTTTTCTTTCAATGCATTAACAATGATTTGTGCTGCATATTCTAATCTTCTTGCAGGCCATCTGCTATCCATATTAGCGATTCTAAGGGCATCTTTTGTACTTCACAGATTTTGCTTTTTCTCTCACAAGATGCTTGTTTTGCAGGGCTCTTCTGGTTGAAAGTCTTGAATAAGTAGAAGAAGAAACAACGGTAGCCATGATATCTTTCTCTGCCGCAGAGATACCTAGACCCCCCTTCAATTCCATTAATACAGAGTATATGACAAAACCCATTACAGTGAATCAACCCATGCAAGAGATGGGTTTGAAGATAAAAAATCATCATCCAGAGGCTTATTCCGCCCATCATCGACTGGAATTCTCAGATGAGACTCTCGTTTCAACACAAAATGATGACTCCAACCTACATCAACAAATTCAGAACAAACCCTACTCAGAAACCCCAATTTAAATTTGAAACCAATAATCAAATTGAAGAATTGAGCCTCACCGGTGCAACGGCATTGATCGCAGAAGGGGCGCAGAGAATTCTTGACGCTCTCTTCAATGGTGTACAGAGGAAGAAGAAAGTTTCTGTTCTCGTGTACAAGCCATGTGGGCATGCCGTCGACATTGTAGTCTTCGATCTCGGCACATTCTTGAAGAAAGACGCGAATGTTGTCGCGAAACGGACCCGAGGGGTTGATCGGACAACCACCTACATACTTAAAAGTATGACAGGTAAATCTTGACAAGTTGGTCTGCCTTCTCATCCTTTCTTCTAATCATTTTACGATGAAAGAACTATAGAGAACTGTGGCCCACTTTTTATCCAGTATGGACAAACCTGCGATTACGATTAAAAGGGAATGGATTAGCTGGTTATTAGAAGCGTGTAATGACTAAAATGAAAGAGCACGAGGACGAGAAAAAGACCCACTTTTCAATCGTTTCATATAACTCTCGTATTGGCCAACCATAGGAATGCGTTTACGACTTAACTTTTCGAGCTAGGAGGTCTTGTTTTTTTAGCGCACTTTAAGAATCTTCCTCTTTTTAGCATGAGATGGAGGTAGGGGTTCAGCGGCAGGCCACGGCCCAAGCACCATTCCGGGTATATTTCGACGTTTAAACTGGGCATAGAGGTTCTCGAAGTGAGAATTCTTACCCCAATCCATTCGCAAAAGAATTCCCTTCCCTTTGGGAGCAATCTCTTAGGGCAGTATGCATCTTGTGAAAGCCAGTTTGTTCTCTCTGAGGAAAGCAGGGTAAAGGGTTAGCCAGCTGTATTTAGCAATAACTCTTAAAGTCTCAAGTACCTCTTTCCGTCTGGGAATTTACCTGCTTTCAAAGGTTAATCTGCTAAAGAAAATACCTAAACGTGAGAATCGGCTCGAAGATCAAAGGAATTCCTCCAGGTAAGGTGAGGCCATTCAAGGTTCAATGTTAGGAATTGGTTCCGACGAGAAGTAGCTTCTAGTCCCGGGGACAATGGAAGTGCTGAGACATATCCTGAAAGCTGACTGGGAGCCAGCTTAGCTTAGAATTTTTCTGGCCGGGAACCCGAGTCAACAATGGGATAATCCTGTTAAGGAAGTTTAGCTAAGGCATGATGAGCTATGGGAGAGCGGCTAACGACCAAGATTGGGCTGTGAAGGAGAGGAAATAAGCCCATCCCCAAGAAGGATTCCTAAGAGAGATGAGCTGCACATTCCAGGGAAGCGTTAGAGCTTATTGGTTATGGAAATAGCATCCAGCTTTGACATTCAAGGTTTCGGTCCTTCGGTCCAGTGTTCTAAGGAAGTGAGTCCCTCTTTTAAGTTATTCCAGTTGCCATCTTGTCAGTCTTCGAAGAAAAGCAAGGGTTCAAGCCATTCAAGCAGCCACAAAAAAGAATGGCACCGGAGGGTTTACAGGGCCTTACTTTACAGACTAAGAAGCCCACGGAGCGGTAACTCCGAGAGAGGGAAAAAGGAGGAATGAGTAGGATAGGTGGTTCGGAATTCTAGTGAGAGTGACCTCGGGTTTTCTTTTGAATTTCATTAATGGCAGGCCTGCGCCTCCTCTATCCCTTCCGGGGTACCTCTTCATCTAGTATCAGACGATTCACTCCAGTTAGGCCTGGACGAAGGTTTCATCATTCTTTTAGCTCAAAGGGGAGCACTCTATTAGATTACAAAAGAAGTTGTTGACAAAGAGCGGTTGATACCAGGAGTCTGCTACAATATTTCTTTTTCTTTTTATCTGACAGAATGGGCCGAGACTCTTTTTATTCCCGGGGATATCACCCGTACTAATACAAATACGGACTTTTAGGTGCCCCAACTAACAGATATTTTTTTTTTGTTGGAATAAAAGGGATGCTACTCGAAGAACAGTCCTACAAAGGAAATGAACCAATGACTGCCTATACGAGAGAGTACACAGGATGGAACCACCCATCTTTAGAAGAAAAAGATTCATTACGAAATCGGGTGCTAAAAAGATGGGGTGCAACTAGCCAACGAACAACCTATGAACTAACAACCTATTAGATAACAACCGATTTTTACAAAAAAAGAAGTTGCTAAGATAGGTTGTTACTCCCAGAGCACTCCTACGAGCACAGAACCTACTAATAGCAGCTCGGATAGAGGCACAGACAGCTAATAGAGTAGAGCTAATACAAAGGGAAGGAAAAGCAGCTACTCACCACGCTAGGGTAGGAATGAAAACGGATACTAGGAGAGGAATTACTCTATTTAGGCCTGGCAGAAGGAAGAGAGAACTAGGTCTATCGAGCCAGAGCTACTGGAGGCGAGGGAGCAACTGGGACCAGTCCTCTAGTTAGGAAGCTGAAAGACTTGGGGGCTAAGCTTGGATCAGCATTTCACACTCTGCGTCAGGCAACCTCATGCCCAATGGTGCAAATAGGATAGGATTTCTGTCCGCACTCACTCCATTGTGCACAGGTAATCAAAGATGGCTCTCACCCTACCGAAACCGCCCTTGACCCCCTAGGGCTCAACGCACTACGACCATATAGTAAAGCCATCCCACTTTCCATCATGCTAGGTGCATTAGTAGTAGCGCAGGCCTTAGGAGAAAGAGTCTCCACAAACTAAGCTAAGCAAAGGCTAAGGTTAGAGTAAAAAAAGACTAGGAAAGCTAATCTCACCGATAAACCTTTTTTTTAGGATGGTTCATTTCCTTTCCACACCTGTGTCGTACAACCACCTAAAGCGCTTCACTCTTAGCTAGACGAATGCTTCTCACCTGAGAATCCCTTCTGCTACTAGCGGAAATCCTTGCTTCGAACTGACTTAATAGGGTGGGGCGGCTAATGAACTTTACTAAACAAGCGAAAAAAGCCCTTTCCCCTTTTCATAATAATAAGGTAAAGCGGCTAATGAACTAATACGACTTTATAGATGGATGCAGGAGAACACTTTGCTACCGCTAGCTAAGGCTAGCCAGAAGTGAGCTCCTTTGTCGACTCAAATTCCCCCCTTCCCTGTCGCCTTTAGCTAAATTCATTGCTTCGCTATACAACTAAAGAACAACTACGACTGCACAACGACTATAAAGGTGACTAAGGATAACACCCTTGTTTCTAGCCAGCTCCTCTAGTTGAAAGAGAATCCCCCTTTCCTTATCTGTCGTCAACTGACTTATGAGCTATGAATAGCCTCCTATTCATAGTATCTACTATAGTGTCTACTTGTGATGCTTACCTTATATTACCTACGGTAATAGAAATAGTTTGAACATATATACTATAGTTTTTCTCCCAGCCTCAAAATCCGTAGATTCAGAAGGAGCCTCTCCACCTTTGAAAGATGGGAATCAACCCAGATCCGCCTGGGCTTAGCAAGATATGTCATAACCTCCCGAATCAATCAGAGGTGTAGCGGCCGGCCTCCCCCTTCAATGGTTACGGATCCTCCTTTCCTTTGCCCCTGAACCCCAGCCTTTGGAAGCGGATCCCGGTTCACCTCTCTCTACTATATTTTTATTTTGAACCAGATGCTCGCCTTTCGAAGTCAAGTAAAGACTGGAGCCTCGGATTAAGAAATGAAGGAGAAGTTGTTCGTAGGAGCTCCTCCTTCTGCCTGGGCCTTTTGGCCCATATCAACACTTCTGGGGGAAAGGAATAGCTTTCAAAAGATGGATCAATTGCAGCAGGGACTGGACTGGCTTCACTCGCACTCGACTAATAAGCAAGGAGGAGACATCTGCAGATGGATGCCCCAACCTGTCCAATCAATATTTTGTTTGGGTGGATGGACCCTTATCTCAAACTTTAATAAGAAACTATGGAAATCAGATCCATGGAATTCACCTACCCAGATGCATGCCCGACCTTCTCTTTCCCCCTTCTTTCCTCAACAGAGACTGTTGCTTTTGAAGAGTTTCACCTAATCTTGAGATCCGGAGATGGAAGATTCATAGAAGACGACTCGACCTCAGAAGATGTTGGAACTGCTTCTGGCCTTCCGAACAGTTCATCGGAGCCAGTGAAAACTGGGAACTCCCTAGCTAGTGGTTCCGGAGATCTTGGTCCCTACCTCGCTGAAATGCGAAGATTCAAGAGAAGATGTAAAGGATACCCATTCCATAGAGGTCGACCTTGAAGCAAGCATTAGTCGTTCATCCCCTATTCGAATGCGAAGTGTTGAGATATCCGGGCTGTTAAGCCAAGGCCCTCCCGGAGCTTCTCCACCAGAGAGCTGCTTCGGAACCGCCCATTCAAGAGTTGTTCTTCGACCTGCTGCCAGCCCCTAGCCCGGAGATGAAAGCTGCAAGGATTTGCCCTACTATCTGAGGTAGGCTTTCCCTTCTGTTGGATCAGGCACTGAATACCCGGCCAGATATACCATAACCTTGACTTCCAACCCCTCTCCCTTTCCTTACCCTAAAGGGTCAGATCTTTTAGAACCTTATCAGTCGAGTCCGGGCCTATCGGTCGAGAAGTCAACTCCTCCATTTAGCAATTGAGTTGTTTCACTCCTGATCCCCCGAACATCCAGGAGGGAGATGCGGTCAAGGCAAGAGGAAGATAAAATGATATTGGATTCCGATCCGACAATAAGGCCAGCGAAGAAAACGGCCGGCTAGCTCGTGCAATCAACGAAGAATTCCTTCGCCTTAGTAAGCGTAAGCTAGCTTTGTAAGCTAAGGTTCTCCGGGCACTACGGTAGGACGTGGATCGATCATGACGAGAATGGACTTCTCCGTAATGTAATGTAATAGAAGAGTCACAGTCTCCCTCTCGACCAGACGAAGGAGATATGAATTCCATTTAGATGGGTAAGGGCTTGGCTTGACCCTGTCTTCTCGCCTGGAGGCGAAGACTGGCAAAGTTCATCATTCAGTGTGGTGTGGTCTTCATAGAAAGGAAGGCGTCGCCCAACGAGTGGCAGATTTTGATAGAGTCTCGTTCATAGATAGAGGAAGAGCCTTACTCTATAGGGGCGCTAGCGCGCTACGGCTTACGAAGTGGATCGGATCAGATAGCCCTTCGGGAAAGCAACCGCACATCCAATTCCGATCAACAACTTGGAGGGATGGCTGAGTGGCTTAAGGCATTGGTTTGCTAAATCGACATACAAGAAGATTGTATCATGGGTTCGAATCCCATTTCCTCCGGCACGGAAGTGGAACGGGCGGGCGAAATAACGTGAGAGAAAGAACCTCTTGGTGGAGTCCCCCGGAGGACAGAATAGCACTACTTAGTGACTAGGAGCGGCCGTTGCGCGTTGTTTTTGTTTGACCGGCCTATCTTCTTTCTAGTTGCAAGCTCCCTCCGGCCGTCCAGGGACTGGACGGCTCTCGGTTCTTTAGCATGTTGGGAGATTAGGCGGCAGTTGAAAGAGAGCTGCTCGAAAGCTTGACGAACAAGCGAAAAAAGCCAAGCCCCATTTTGATTAGTATAAAGGGCTTTTCCCTTACTAGTCAAGTGGTAAGGTAGGGCGCTATTCGATGAAGAAAACAGACTTTAGGAAAGTGGTTCAGGTAGCTCAGCTGGTTAGAGCAAAGGACTGAAAATCCTTGTGTCAGTGGTTCGAATCCACTTCTAAGCGGGCGAAGGGTCCAAAGGACACGTAGCCGGGAGCGAGCCGGATTTTGAAATGAAAGTGAAAGAGGAAGCAAAAAAAAAAAGATGAGCGCTCCTGCGCTATACGGCTTTTTGGCCTCGCCCTATCTTGCTGGAGGCAGATTTTCTAAAAAAAGCGGTTGATTACTCGGATTGGTTCTCGCGTCCCTGTGCCAAAAAGGATGGGCGAGTTCGGTTCAAGTGTTCATCGATCGGGTGGATCTATATGCTCCGGGGAGGGGTGAGACGAGGTGTAGCGCAGTCTGGTTAGCGCATCTGTTTTGGGTACAGAGGGCCATAGGTTCGAATCCTGTCACCTTGAATGTGGCGAATTGAATGGGCCTATATCGGCCCATGTAGTAAGGTAAGTAGTAGTCAAATGAAAGATATGTTCTATTCTATTTTTGCAACCGTGTATCTGCGTCTTTTTTTGTATAGTGAAATTATCCTCAATTTTTTCACACTTGTGAAGAATGTTCCAAAAGGCGTCAAAATCCATTTCTTAATTATTGCTAAAATGCTTTGTATTCTTGTTTTGTCCAAGTTCTTCTTTTCACTCGGGTATCTATTTATGGACGAGCTTAGTCGTGCCATTTCTCCATTCTATCCATCTGCTTCAGGAGGAATTAATAGTGGATTCAGTCAACCACCTGGCCCTTCGGAAGATCCTTCTTTCCTTCCTTTTCCAAACGATAACCATACTTCAGAGGAAGAGAGTAGGCCTCACATAGATTATATAGCAGAATTAAATGCCTCTAGTTCAAATCCTAATGGACCCCCCTCAGAAATAGGAGAGGTAACTCAAGAGGATCTTTTCATGGAATTAGAAATAAGCGTTCTTTCTGACTCTACCCGAAAGGAAGAGTTGAAAGAACGCTTATTTCCATTCTTCTTTAATGCAGACAATTTGTCTGATTATGAATCGCATAAGCAATATGAAAAGATAATAAATCTTCAATTTTTAGTAGAAAAAGAAATCGAAAAAGCCCTGCGTTATCAAGGGGTTGATTCGCAACTACTTTTTACTCATAGGAATGAAATAAGAAGTCACCTCTTTAGTCACCACCATGGCGAATTCATAAAGGCATCCACATTAAATACCTATCTACGTCAATTCAAAAATGTGGGTGTTCTTCGTAGTCAACCTTACAAGAGACTTTGGGATAAGCTTCGCTGGCTTCCCCGTCCAGAGTAAAGTTTTTGATCCGAGAGCAGAAACACTTATGTTATTCTCTGTTTCAACCAGTGCTTGCTGAGCATCCGGGCTTGGCCAAAAATGCCGCATACAATCCTCAGGAAGCTTTTGAAGACTTCTTTGACGAGAAGCGGAAAGAGCTGGACACCCACCCTGAGTGGAGCATCGACGAAAAAGATAGAAGGGAGCTCCTCTTTCTGAATAAAGTTACGCAAGATATCATAAAACGGGGCCCCGACTCTATCTATATGAAAAAAATACTTGGATATGCGGAGTAACGTTTGGGATTTTTTGTTTCAAATTTTTGATTTGGAATGGACGCCTGCGGAGGAGAGAAGGTGAAGCTGCTCCCTGGGCTTGGCTTACCGTTGTTGTTGCTAGAGAGGACCCAAAGTTAGCACAGTGAATGAGGAAAGATTTCGTTCACGTAGCCGTTTGGGGGGCCCTTGTCATGGCGAGTGAGCTTTTTTGATTGCTTTTCCGTGATAAGGGGAAGGGGGAGTGGTGTGGCGGGCCCCTTACACCAGACTACTTTAACTATATATAAGTCGAGTTCAGTACAGGAACTGGTTTAACAAAAGGGGTCTCGAACTACAGTGATCTGATACCTTCTTCTCTTGGTCTGGGAGGTAGGTTATGTAGGCTACAACTGTTCATAGGTTGTTCGATCGCAAATGGCCAAATAATCGATTAGTAGTATGCCTTCTATTGCCAGAAGACCTTCTCCCTCTTTCTTGGAAACTGGCTAATCAAAAGGGGGCACTTTTTCCATTTTACTTTACGAAATTTTCCGCTTTCTTGCCGGGAGTACAATGTAGCTAGATAGTATTAAGCATTGGTGAAAACTTTAACCTTACATCAGTGCCTAGGGCCTACTGAAGGGCTGCAGATCCTAGCAGAGTATCATAGTGTCATGTATATGAGATTATTAAGTCGCAATGACCCGGGTTGTTTCTGGTCTTGGGGCAAATGTCTTTTCTTTTCTGATTATTCAATCAGAACCTCCCAAAGCCATCTAAGCCAAGCTAGCCCCTACGCTATTAATGCCCCATCGAATCTGTGCTCGTGGACTTAGGCCATTGCTAACTCTTTCATTCAGTTGAATGTCGGAAATGCTCTTGAAAGATGAATCCCATTCGTGGGCTAAAAAAAAGCAGGTTCTGAAAGAATGAAAGGTTTTGCACCTTACGACTGCTAAAGTGCATTGCCCATCAGAGGAAAAAAGACCTAGAATAGAACGCCCGGTGACATCTGTAACAACCCCTTCTGCTTCACTTGCAAACATTCTGGCTATAGCATCAGCTCTTTCCCGCAGAGAGTTAGTAGCTATTATCGTCTGCTCTCATTCCTGCTTTCAGTCAAGTAATGAACCCCGTTCAAGGGCAAGGGATCTCTTTTGTGCGTGTCTACTATTTTTGAAGGTGCAAAGAGCCTAAGGACTACCTGTTAGGGCCATATTTCGTACAAATCTTTTTGTATATAAAGTGTATATAAAGAAGCGAGCGGAAGACTTTACGCGAGTTGAAAAGCAAAGCGAGTTTATAAGGCAACACACGTATTTTTGGCATCCAAACCAGGGATGAAGTAGGGTGAGGCAGGTGATTTTTTCTTCCAATATGCTGGGTAAGAAGCCCGAGCAAGGCCTAATCCCTCTTTCCCTCTTCCTGGGGAATCCGGAAAGCTGGCGAAACCCCAACTACTGCTTTTTTTACTGGTGCTACGGCTGCTGCTGGTATATTCGTTTGTCAGTTCGTATCGGGCCTTGCCTCGATCAGTTTCTTCCCTGGTCATTTCGTAGGCACACATATCTGGTATCCATATAGGGAGGGATCGCCCATACATAGTGCTCATGCCCATGGGCAATGCCGCAAGAGTTCAGGGACGGCCGTAGCTACAGGTTCTTTTTTTGAAGGTTCCCACGAACAGAAGAAAAGGCCCTGATACGAACTGGTATAGGCCGGTCTTTCATATCTTTCTAACAGCCAGACAAAAGCGTTCCCACTACGGTCGAAGAGATGATTCAGCCGGCCAACCAACCAGAGGACAAGGTCAAGCTAAGTCATTGGAAAACCTGACGTGGGCTCGCACGCGAATAGGCCCAGCCCAGCCCAGTCGATAAGCTTGAGGAGGGTATAGGAAATAAATAACCTAGCTGTGGATGGGTCCCCGCGCTAAGACTTTGCACTTGGCTAGTTCGCGTGGATCACTCACCTCTCAACGTGATTCCATGATGATCGAAGGGTTCGGTAAATGGGTGAGGATAAAAATGAAATCTCATCCCATGCCCTTGCTGTTTATCAAGGCTATTCCTTAGACACAGAGGAGGCGCCTTTTTCACATTACGTAAACTAGCTGAGATTCGTCCCTAATCGTTACTAGTTTTTATTCCTTTCGATCTTCTTTCTTACTCCAGAAGGGCCACCCTATATTTTAAGGTAGGCGGGGTCAGAGCATTTTCAAAAGATGAAGAGAAAAGCCTCGGATATGACCCATAGGAAGGTTGCTTGGGGTGCTCCCCGAAAACAACGTTCGACTTGCATGTCTTCAAAGAAAGAGGTTGGGCTCATTACGCTCACGAGCATAATCTCCTATGTAGTGGTCGGCCTAAAAAGTAGTCCAAGTCGAAAGCGATAGCGAAATGCCTGTCTGTACAAATGATTCCGCTTTCAACAAGCGTCATTAGCATATGCGTGCCGTTCTTTACTTGGAAAACGATTGATACGAGACTGATGGGTGGGGATTACATATTCACCGCGGCATGCTGATCCGCGATTACTAGCGTATCGATGCTCGTTAGCGGTGAAGTCCCTCAAACCAGAAACGTGAGATGAGGCGGTGAAGTTACTAATCAGTAGGCCTTTTTGCTTTTCAGGCATACCGAGAGGAGAGCCCCCCGGGGAAGAGTTCACTATACACATTTCCAATCTCTACAGAAAGCTGAGACAAAGTTCCAAGGTTCTTGCTCGCATCTTGATTTATTATCTCTTTTGTGCGTTTCATCTGGAATCGTTTTATCAGCGGTGGGATTGAATACCCGGATCGTGGACAAGATAGACAGACGAGCTCCCTGTATGGCAGGAAGCCCTCGCTCAAGGGGTACGTACTTCGGACTTTCAGCTTGTGTTCCGGGGAGGAGTATTGGCTTAGTTTCACATAGTGAGACTAAGGCGAGAAGAAGTTTGTCTCGCATTCCTGTTGATGCAGAGATCAGACGAGAGGGCGCCCTCTCTTTACGCGAATTGGGTATTACCGCCTCACAACAAAGGTTAGGTGCTTGAGATCAGAACTGCTCTAAGTGGCGCGAGACTCTTTCGCATAGAATGAATTCGGGTAGAGCAATTGAATAGCACTTCCTAGTCCACTCGTTCACTCTTAAATCGTACACATACGCAAGAAAGTCATGTGTTTATTAACTCTCACTATGCTCGTTAGATCCGTATCGGGCCCTTTCGGGCGTTATCCGCGATCAATTGATCCTAGAAAGATGAACACCGCTATTCTAGCGGAATAGAATCCATCTCGCACGATGGCTACTTCTCAAAAGGTGTCTGTGTATTGTATTCCATTATTCGTGAGAAAGTTTTTCGAGGGGAGGAGAGTAGTATTAAAAGGAACAAGTTGATGAGTAAACTCTTTCTTATTATTAAGATTCTCTGGGAGACGAAAACGATCTATCAAAGCAGGCACTCGAAAAGCGAAATAGAGGAAAGTCAAAACTTTCGACCTCCTTCACCATGTATCGCTCTTGGATTCCTAAATTGAACAAGCCAGAAAAGCTGCGCTCCATTACCCAGCCCGCCGAAAAGGACATAATCGTTATGGAGGCAGTCTCCTTCTTTCTTATTAAACATTTATTTCGAAGACAGATTTTTGGCCCAAAGGAAAGGACCGGTCTCGAAAAGAAAAGCTAATTCAAATGTATGAGAAGTGGCTGCCTCTTCTAATAAAAACTATTCAAAGGCGGGCTCCTCAAATAGATCTCTAGCCGTGCTATTGAGGGGCTCCCCGCATTCGCATGGGCTGCTGACATGATGAGAGCTACAAACTCGGTCTGTAAAGGTGTCCTTAACCACTTGAAAGACCAATTTAAGATCCGGTGCGCAAAGAGCTGCAGGTTTTTCGAGCAATGGTTCCGGGGCTAAGCCCCACCATGCAGAAAAGCCAATGATCGCGCAAACCGCTAAAACAAAGCGGAGATCCCTACAGTATGAGTATACAATCCCGTCTCCCAAGCGTAAGTCCTTTATCCTAACGCTTTTCCGGTGAATATCCGCGAATCCCGGCTTTCTATCTGGCGATCGCAGTAAGGGAGTTCTGACTCTGACTTCATCTATCTTGAAGGGGAGTTGCCCTTTATTTGCGGTGTAAGCTTCCCAAGGACCGCAATAATAATACGCATCGTACGGACCTAACGAATACATCATCCTTCCTCTCGTTCCAAGTGGCCCCCGTCGCTGCCTTGGAAGCCATGTCTTACTTCTTCGCAACAACCCTTTTTCCTCAAGTTTCACCCCCTTTCAACCAAGGTTTCTATAAAAGATAGGATTAGGCCTAGACGAGTTACGATCTTCTACTATAAAACTCCTAACTTCGGGAGTTCGTGATGTCAACTTAGAAAAGAGAGCGAACATGTGAAACCGGGTTCGAGTAATTCAAATGTCTTCAAAACCTTAGCTACTTTACTCGAAGTCGAAACAGAATCGCTACATCAACATCAGCCGCTGCCACTGGCACTTCTCTGATCGATCTGGTACACCCGCCAATACTACTTCTTAGTCGAGCGGAGGAAAGAGGCTTGTTACACCTTTGCTTTATGCCCCGTGTTCCAACACTTATTCGTATCTAATAGCTTCCTTCGAGCCTTGTTCGATCGAGATTCAAGTTCCTCTTTTCGGGCGAGTTATCGGCTTCGCTTCACCCCTATCTCAGTTTGGTCTATCCCATTACCTTATAGATGAGTTAGTACCTTCATTCCTTTCCCTAAATTCCTAAAAAGGTCACCTGGCTTCAAAAGCCGCTGCTTGACTGCATTCCTGGTTCTCTTTCTCTTTAGTCGAGGTTTGAGGAATCCCTCCTTTCCCTAGTTAGTCAATAAGTTCTCAACCCCCCCGTTCTGGTTCAGAGGTCAACTACAAAGCCTGTTAGCTTCGGCTCATTCTTTGGCAATGCCAGATAATCCGCTCTTCCTGCACTTGCTCCATATTCTGATTCTGATGTTGGAAAGCCCTTTGCCGAGTTAGCTTTTTAGCTCCTATCCCTATCGTCGAGTAATGGTTACCCATCTCTTCTTCCCTCTCGCTTTCGGTCGAGGTATGTCACCTCTCACTCAACTATCAATACCAATACCACATACTATTATCATATGGTTTCACTCTAGAGTACTCTCCTATTTAGTAAGTAAGGTAGCTATAGATAAGAGATTTAGGAAGACAGGGGAAAGGGAGTGTCCCGACGAAAAAGAGCTTTATTAGAGGCTTTTTTTTTTCTTGCCCTAATTGGAGTGGAGCACAGGAGTATTGCTTCCGAGGTGGTTGACTCTGAACTTGAGATTGCTGGTAGGTTTGGGAGTGGAACTTTCTTTTCTGAGAAGCAGGTTGTTGCTGCTGGGTTGTCACAGCTTGGACGTTGTTCCATCTCCCCCTACGTCTCCTTTGGTTGCCTTGAAGTTGCTGGGGAAGAGGGTATTCAATGGGCTATGAATCCGGATATTTTCCCCTTTACGGAACTGAAACTGAGATTCAAGGATTTTTGCCGACTCAAGCGGGTAATCCTTATTAGTCAAGCTTTGTCTCCCGAATGGGAATTGGATCCGTCCAAAGGGAAACTTATTCTCAATCTCAATCTGTATTTATTAAAAGTGGTTTTGTATTCGTATATGGGCGAGATAGTGCTTTTACCTTTTATTGGGTCATTAATGCATCAATGGAGTCAACTCAATCTTCAGTTTTTTTATAAGTTGGTCGGCCTTGACGTATATATACTATATTGCAGTTCCCACCTCCGTGTGTATTGCGTCTTTGCTCCAATCCGGTCAACGAAGTTAACTGCCTTTCCTGCCGCCGAAGGAACCTGTGCCTTTGCCGCTGGTGCTACTTCAATGGATTATGGGTAAATGTTCACTATTGTCTCTCAAATAGGAAGGGATTCCGGGATTCTGTCTTTCTAACGGGATCTGCCTTTGCTTGTGTCTCCACCAGTGCCCATGCCCATGCCTATGCCTCAAGTAAATAAATAAGCTTTCGAAATGATGGGTCGGTTGTGGATAGAGAGGTAAGGATCCGTATCAGGTCGGGATGCCGCTCTTAGTGTGGTACCTCTAGGGTTGGCTGCTCTCGACCCCTAAGGAGAGGTAAACGAATGCTCTTCGAATTGGTACCTAAACCCTAGTTAGTTCCTGCTACCTATGCTGCTTTCCCTGCTGATAGGTGATCAACGGAGACTAGTGCTTTTGCTGTTGTCTCTGCCACAGCAGCCTCTGCTGCTTTCTTTGGATGCTCCAACGTGTGCTTCAACCGCTCGTAAGTGGGACATTTTATCCACTGGCAGCCCAATACAAGAGATGGTCCATATTGCCAAAGGCCATAAACAAGGCAACTGTCTTTCTCTCCTTCGTGCTAGTCCGACTAATGCGAATGAGAGCAGCATGCTGATATTGCAAGAGACATGGACAGATGCCTCTGGCTCATTCCTTCTTTATGCACCAGTTGACATACCATCTAACAATGTGGTGATGGGCGGTGGTGATCCTGCCTATGTCGCTCTCCTACCATCAGGATTTGCAATTCTTCCCGATGAGCGATCCAGCTATGGTCGGCCTAAGAACTGCAATGGGACAATGGTGAAGGCGGGCGATGATCTATCTGCAATTTCGTTCGTTGATCCATCCGCTCATCCCTACTCAGAAGGGAATGATGTCCAGAGAAAGGAATATACATCCACCCTACCACCCTTCATTGGGGTGATCAAAGCATCCGTTCCTGGATCCGAGACTAGCTTTTCACATTCAAAAAAATGACTTGCCGAATCAAGATCTTATTTTCCTCCTAAACCCACTCCAGCCCTAGGGCTACTATAGACTTCGGTGCTTCGCCGGACACCACTGCTCAAATGGGAGCTGAGCTGTCCCTTTTGACTTCTCCATGTTACAAGCAGTTGAGCTACTCGCGACCAGGGGGGGATGACCCACCTAACGAATTCACGTTTTCCGAAAGGAAAAACAGACAGGGTCTTGAAAAGGCCTACCCCACTTTTTTTAGGGCAGGAGATGTTGAAGTAGCGCATGAAGTAGTCTCTATCTCCCGGTCGGAGACAAGGGATGGATGTCGCTAGGCTAGGTCATCAACTCTATCATTGCTTTCATTACCCCTACAACGATCACTAAATACAGATATGTGCTACTACTATCCCGATGCTGCGAAGCTAGGTGGTGCTATTATGGCGGGGGAAGGGTCTACTTCTGCTCCGAAGCGATTCTTCGTTTCCGTTGAAAGCAAGGGCGTTAAGGCTTTCCTTCTCAGATGGGGCCTAAGGACTCTTTTCTCGGCTGGTACTAGAATATGCATGTAAGGAGCGCATTCACGAGCACTAGCTTTCCTGGCTTGGGGGAGTATTGAAGTAAGCTATCCCACTAATGCAATTCGATGCTTCCTGCGTCTAAGGAAAGTATGGTCAATCAGTCGAAGACTCCCTCAAAGCCCCTTCTCGAGACACTCTTTCTTAGTCCCTTTGCCTTCTCCTTTTCGATACCATCTCTTATTTCCCCTTAGATGTCACTTCCTCTATCAAAGATAAGAGCGGCTATTCACCATCAGGAAAGACAGTAAGCCAAGGAAAGGAAGAACTTCACTTCGACGCTGGCATAATGGATTCAAAACCAAAAGCACTAGGAAGAGAATGCAAGTTTGGAAGGAAGGATTAACCTGATTGATTGACCTAAGGAAAGCAAGGAACTTCTAACCCTAAGGCTTATGGAATTGATGCTTGAAAGCGCTAGGCCCTTTTTGAAAAAGGAATTGATAGAGGTTGGCAATAGTTCAGATAGCCACGAATGGTGGTCATTTTAGCAACCTTGGGCAAATGTTTTCCCTATCTTTAAAGGGGTTCGACTCAAGATTCTTGAAGGAATCCTTTAGCTACTAATCTAGCTTTGTATCTCTCTACCGAGCCATCTGCTTTATGCTTGATCTTGTAAATCCACTTGCAGCCAATGGCTTGTTTCCCTGCAGGAAATGAGACTCAGTTTGATTCTTTTTTTCCTGGGCATTGATTTCTTCCTGCATAGCATCTCTCCAGCAAGAATGATTGAAGGCTTCAGCAAATGATTCAGGTTCATGAGAAGATTGAACTGACATGAGGTAAGCTCGATGTTTTGGGGAAAACGATTCATAAAAAAAGAAAAAAATCCTTCAACAGGATAAGAAACTTGAAAGGATCGACGAACCTGAGAGAGGGATCCAGAATCTGAAGAAGCGACTGGAAGGGAAGCCACTGGGCTAGACTGCTGATCTTCTGGAGTAGTCTTACCCTGGGAAACATACTGTAATCGCCGCCGAGAATAAACATGCTGTGCCGGGTGACTGGAATCCTCTGAGGTCAGCTGAACAGGCTAAGAATCGGCAGAAGATGCTGGCCTGAAGAGTGAGGCTAGGCTGATCCGTAACATCAACTGCAGAAGAATGAGGTTCGAGTTGATGAACAGGAGAAGGCCGCAATACATCTCCATCACCATTCTCCCCCGGGGCTGATTAATTAGGTTAAGGAAAATATGAGGCGACCTCATTAAAGAGAAGATTCAAAGAGAATCTTCATCTCTTGGATTTCACGTCATAGTATCTATACCCGAACTGAGCATATCCAAGAAAGACACAAGTGGTTTCCTTGGGGACAATTTTTCTCTTAACTGCGGAGGAATATGAACAAAACACGTGTATCCAAACACTCGCAAATGCCTATGGTGCTGCCCCAGTAAGAAGTTCGTGAGGTGCCGCTGCAGCTTATTCCCTCTCTCTTCCCCCCCAAAAAAAAGGAGAGAGATGTCCCGTCCCTTCTTTATGCACATCCATATACATAGCCAGACACAAAGGTGTACAATCCGGTTCAAATCTGCGGTTCTTTAAGTTCATTCACTGTAGGTTCTCTTACTTGCTCTAGTGGCTGGCAAAGGCCAACCGAGAGGGGAGAACGAATGGCTCAGGAATCGACTGGTTCCGAGCGGACTTGTGGAGCTGCTGCTTGGATTATCGTAGAATAAGAGGAGCCGTCTTAGGAAATGACTAAACTTAAAAGACAGATGCCGCCGCTGCGAGGCGAGGGAGTAACTTGTCTGGTTTTGCGGTGCACTCACTCCCGTTACGAGAATGAAATGACGCCCCAGCTCGACTCGAGACCAAGACTCCTTACAACTCGCACCAATAGCGGCACTGAGCGGCCGGAGATTGATTAAAAAGGCAGCCCAGCCAGCCCGCCCCTTTAGTGATTGTGATCAAGAGCACACACTGGACCTGACCCACTAATCATCATCTCATCTGGCGCGAAGCAAAAAGAAGGGTCCCCCCTTCCTTTCCAGTCCTGCCGCCCCTCCCCCCCCCTAGCCGCCTACCTACTCGTGCTCGTAGCTCGATCGGAGGTCAAGAGTGTGGTCCGGCGGAAAAGCAGAAGTCGTCCGTATCAAGTGATACGTGAATTGCTCAGTAGTGCTTCGCCACTACCGTAGCTGGCGGAAATAGCTTAATGGTAGAGCATAGCCTTGCCAAGGCTGAGGTTGAGGGTTCAAGTCCCTCCTTCCGCTCCTGGCTTCGTCGTTTAGTGGTAACGAGTAGAGTGCATAAGCCCCTTTAGAGATAGGGGCGAGCAGCAAGCAGCCCCTTGTATAAGGTTCCAAACCTATCTGACTAAAAAAAAAAAAAGAAAGGGGCAAGCCAAAACCTACTCAACACAAGTTGCTGGCTTTTCAGCCGTTGCGCGCTAGCGCGCTTCTTTTTTTCAGTAGGCTTCTTCTTATTTCCCATAAATAAAGAAAGTAGGGGTTCTAATCTAATTATAATATAAGTAGCGCGCTAGCGTTTTCCCTTACTAGTAAAGGGGCTTCTAGTTGTAGCGCGCAGTGTACTAGTGAATAGGAAAAGCGGATTGAGATTACTAATGACGGATGGAGGTTGAGGATAGAACATGTTCGGTGCCTCGCCCTTGTCTCCTTCGCCGGAGACTGCAAATGATGGGAATCCTATCGATAAAGAAGAGGCATAGGCATCGCCTCTCGATCCAATCCGTCTTCCCTAGCCTCCCCAACACACTCTTGACACGAAAGAAACCTCCCGCCATAGAGAAGAGATCTAAAGTCTGGGTCCCCTCGATCACCCTTCCCTTGAACCTGAACTGGTCGAGAGAGATGAACCCGCACCACATTTTCTAACCTTCGAACCGAAACCCCCAACTAGAGATGGAATTCCAGAACCTAAACAACTCAGTTGAGAGCTCCGTGACTGGTTCAAGAGAAGGTCCACCAATGATTGATAGGCCATTCCCCCCTATCTGTCTCTTGATCCCTCATTCAACTAATCCGTTGTTACTGATTCATTCAAGGCATAGACTCCCCACTTCTTTGTCTTATTAGCGCAGGTGTTCGTCAACGAGAAAAGCCGCTGAACTTAAGACTCGAGTTGAGAAAGAGGGCTAGGAGAGGAGGGCTTTCAGGGACTGGGGAAGACGGGTGGATTATAGAGCTAGGGGCGGATCGAAGGTTTGTCCATTGGGATTGGGCATGGGCGAGCCTCTCCTGGGCCAGCATTGAGAAAAAAAGAAAAACTTCTCCCATCGCATCATTAACCGGTGTAGGATTAAAGATCAGGTCCAGGATTCGAGTCAAATCGACCTTCCCTCTCATCTCAGGGGGAGGCAAGGAATTCAAAAAAATGTTCGTTGTTCAATATCTCGGCTGCTCCAGAAGTTGGACTAGCTGCTCCTCCGACCCGGGGTGGATTCTAGGGGAAGGGCAGAGCCTCACCTTGCGGTAGGAAGGTGTTCGTTGCTGGGACGGGTTCAAACTGGACTGAAGGGAGGAGGAATTAAAGACTCTGATCTTCCTGGGGATTCATCACTGGCTAGGGCTTTCGAATCAAAGCATGGGCATCTGCAACTAAGAGGGAGCAGTAGATCGTCGATTGAAGAGTCAGGTCAGTCAACTTCTATTGAGACAACTATTGATTATTGAT